CCATTAAGACGTATTCGCAATGGAACAGATTAACCCATCCTAATTCGTAGGTCAGGGACGAATAATTGGAACTCAGTGGACTGATCGATTAGAAAATATTTATTGAGCTTCCTAAGTTATATAGAAAATTTAATTGAACGTAAATGAATGAAGTCATCTCTTCTGATGCTGAATTATCAACAAAAGCCAGATGATGGAATAAACCAAGGATGTGACATATGGAATTAAATCCCATATCTATTACAAACATCCGGAGAGCTGTATGCTTCGAAAGAAGCTTGTACAGTTTGGGAAGGGGCTCCAAATTTCCTGAGGAATCATCGGGGCCCACTTCGACCGATATGCCGTTAGGTACTGCTATTCATAACATAGAAATAAAACCTGGGGGAGGTGGGAAATTAGTTAGAGCCGCTGGGGGTACTGCAAAAGTCATTGCTAAAGACGGACTATTAGTTACGCCAAAATTACCTTCGGGAGAAATTCGCTTAATCCCTCAGAAATGTTTAGCAACGATTGGACAAATCGGAAACGTCGAGGCGAATAATCTGAGGATAGGTAAAGCGGGCTCCAAGCGTTGGTTGGGTAAACGACCGAAAGTTAGAGGGGTAGTCATGAATCCCATAGATCACCCCCATGGAGGTGGGGAAGGTAGGGCACCAATCGGTAGAAAGAAGCCATTAACCCCTTGGGGTCATCCTGCTCTTGGAAAGAGAAGTAGGGGAAAAAATAAATATAGTGATACTCCCATTCTCCGTCGTCGTAAAATAGGTTGAGGAGTTAAGGGAGGAAAAAAATAAGGATTGTTGGCAATGACACGTTCAATAAAGAAAGGTCCTTTCGTAGCCGATCATTTATTAAAAAAGATTGAGAATCTCAATTCGAGGGGGGAGAAGAAGATAGTAGTAACATGGTCGCGCGCATCTACAATTGTACCTATAATGATTGGTCATACGATTGCTGTTCATAATGGGCTGGAGCATCTACCGATTTATGTAACCGATCGTATGGTTGGTCATAAATTGGGTGAATTCGCACCTACACGGAATTTTCGGGGACACGCAAAGAATGACAAAAAATCTCGTCGCTAATTGGGGGAATAATTCATGATTGAAACTGGAAAGTGTGATACAAAGATTCGAGCTTCAGCTAAATATATCCGTATGTCTCCCTACAAGGTACGAAGAGTAATTGGTCAAATTCGTGGTCATTCCTACGAACAAGCACTTATGATATTAGAATTTATGCCATATCGTGCTTGTGGTCCGATACTACAACTACCTTCTCCTGCAGCTGCCAATGCGAGTCATAATTTCGGATTGAGCAAAACTGATTTATTCATCAGTGAAATTCACGTAAATAAAGGAACTTTTTTGAAGAGATTTCAACCCAGAGCTCAGGGACGCGGTTATCCTATACATAAACCTACTTGTCATATAACTATCGTAATGAAAATAATTACTCGATAAATAGAAAAAGAAAATATTAGAGATTTTGTCAACAGAAACAAATTATATATATATATATGTATGGGACAGAAGATAAACCCACTTGGTTTTAGACTCGGTTTAACACAGAGTCATCGTTCATACTGGTTCGCAAAACCTAAGAAATATTCCAAACTATTCGAGGGAGATAGAGAGATACGTAATTGCATCGAATTATATGTGCAGAAACATATAAAAAATTCTTCAAATTATGGAGGAATTGCACGTATTGAAATTCGTAGAAAAACGGATTTGATTCAAGTTGAAATATATACGGGATTTCCTGCTTTATTGGTGGAAAGTCGTGGCCAGGGGATCGAACAATTGAAACTCAATGTACAGGGTATACTAAATCCTAGAGATAGAAAGCTTAGACTGACACTGATTGAAATAACCGAACCTTATAGCGAACCGAATATTCTTGCAGAATATATTGCTCTGCAGTTGGAAAGTAGGGTCGCTTTTAGAAGAACAATGAAAAAAGCTATCGAATTAGCAAAAAAAGGAAGTATCGGAGGTATCAAGGTACAAATAGCAGGGCGTCTTAATGGAGCCGAGATAGCCCGTGTCGAATGGGCACGGGAAGGTAGAGTTCCCCTACAAACTATTAAAGCTCGAATAAATTATTGCTATTACGCAGCCCAGACAATATATGGGGTATTGGGGATAAAAGTCTGGATCTTTCGAAACGAAGAATAATTCCTTTAGTAGTTCAAAATAAATTCAATACAAAAAAACTTGCTATGCTTAGTGTGTGACTCGTTCGTACCAAAGTTTTGATGCAAAAAAATGAAACTTTGAAAATCTAGTTTCTACTAGAAAATAATTCATGATTCTATATTGGAATAAACCAATGAACCAACTGAGAAGGTATGACATAAATATTCATTAGATAATGTTTCCACGGGGATAAGAGGTTTTCCCGTGAAGCGAATGAGTAAGAAATCGTATGGTTTATAAAGATTCGGAGCATGAGGCACATAAAAGAGAGCCTCGATTCGGTACCGATTGAGAGACTTGGATAGAAATATATAAGCTCCGCTGCGGAAGAGGAACCTAATCGAAAAGTATTGGATCATGGGGACGAAGGAATCTATAGATAATTCCTATTCATCTATCAAGATAGGATGGCGAGAGAAACCAATAATTGAATACTAATTAATAAAACTCGATATGATATTCTTTTGGGAGTTGATATTCGCCCATGAAATTTTTCTACGTCTGAAGCTTTTAGGATTATTAAATAAATCATGAGGAGCCGTATGAGAAGAAATTCTCATGTCCGGTACCAAGTAGCGGTAAGGGATCGATCGACTATAACCCCAAAAGAACAAAATTTCGTAAACAACATAGAGGAAATCTGAAAGGAATAGCTACTCGAGGCAACTCAATACATTTTGGAAAATTTGCCCTTCAAGCACTGGAACCGGCATGGATCACATCTCGACAAATAGAGGCCGGACGACGTGCGATAACTCGTTACGCTCGTCGTGGTGGTAAATTATGGATCCGTGTATTCCCGGATAAACCGATTACCGTGCGACCCGCAGAAACACGAATGGGTTCTGGGAAAGGATCCCCAGAGTATTGGGTAGCCGTGGTTAAGCCCGGAAAGATACTTTATGAAATGGGTGGAATATCTGAAAACATTGCTAGAGCCGCTATGAGGATTGCTGCGCACAAAATGCCCATCCGTACTGATTTTCTCATAGCTGGTCTCGATAGGCTGGATACGTAATGGAGAATAGCGAAATATCTATGCATCAATACATGGATACATAGATATACGGATTGATAAAAAGAATTTGAAATTTTTAGGGGGATAGTTTAACAATAAGGAATAAATGATTCAACCCCAAACTTATTTAGATGTTGCAGATAATAGTGGAGCTCGAAAACTAATGTGTATTCGAGTCATAGGAACAAGTAATCGTAAATATGCAAATATTGGTGATATTGTAATCGCTGTGGTTAAAGAAGCAATCCCGAATATGCCTATAAGAAAATCAGAAATAGTTAGAGCAGTTGCTGTACGTACTCGTAAAGGATCCAGACGTATCAACGGTTCGGTAATAGAATTCGATGATAATGCTGCTGTTGTTATCAATCAAGAAGGGAATCCAAAAGGGACCCGTGTTTTTGGTCCTATCGCCAGAGAATTGAGAGAATCTAACTTCACAAAAATAGTTTCATTAGCCCCGGAGGTTTTGTAGATTGGAACCTACCCCAAGCTCGAACTGGAAGATCTCGTAATTATTACTTAGACTAATCCGTGGGAAAAAACCTATGGAAATATCTCCCATATTTTTTTCAATCAATTCAAGGAGTTTTTATGGGTAACGATACTATTGCTAATATGATAACTTCGATAAGAAATGCAAATTTAGGAAAGATAAAGATAGTTCGTGTGCCTGCTACCGAGGCAACCAGAAATATTGCGAAGATTCTTTCACGAGAAGGTTTTATAGATAATTTCATCGATAATCATGAAGATACGGAAGATATTTTAATATTGAATCTAAAATATCAAGGAAAAAAAAGAAAATCGTATATAACGACTCTAAGACGTATTAGTAAACCGGGTTTACGGGTATATCCCAATCATAGAGAAATTCCAAAAGTTTTGGGTGGGATGGGTATTGTAATTCTTCCAACCTCTCGGGGAATTGTAACGGATCGGGAAGCTCGACGAAAAAAAATTGGAGGGGAACTACTATGCTACGTGTGGTAATTAACCGGAGCAATTTTTACGAGAGCTGCGACTATTTTTACGGTTAATTCAAGAGGAGATTCTCTTCTTTATGGAAAAACAAAATTTGATTGATATGGAAGGTATGGTTACGGAATCACTCCCTAATGCAATGTTCCGAGTTTGTCTAGATAATGGATGCGAGGTCCTAACTCACATTTCGGGGAGAATAAGAAGAAACTATATACGGATATTACCAGGGGATAGAGTTAGGGTCGAATCGAGTCCATATGATTTAACCAAGGGTCGTATAACGTATAGACTTCGTACAAGATCTTCGAATAATTGATGAAGCAAGGAAAAAAAAGAATTGTAAGGTGAGGAAAGATACGAAGATTCGTGCCTCGGTCCGTAGAATTTGTGAGAATTGCCGATTAATCCGCCGTCGAAGACGAATAATGGTGGTATGTTCTGATCCGAAACACAAACAAAGACAAGGTTAAAAAGAAAGAATGTTGAATCTTTCAATGGGGAGACATATTATTCACACATATACGAAACTATGCCAAAATCTGTACGAGAAATAAATCTACGTAGGGGTAAACGTAGATTACCCAAAGGAGTTATTCATATCCAAGCAAGTTTTAATAATACTATTGTAACCGTTACAGATATACGCGGACAGGTTGTTTCTTGGTCTTCCGCTGGTGCTTGCGGATTCAAAGGTACAAAGAAAAGTACACCATTCGCTGCTCAAACAGCCGCAGAGAGTGCTATTCGATCATTGATCGATCGAGGTCTCAAGCAAGCCGAAGTAATGATTAGTGGTCCAGGACCGGGGAGAGATACAGCATTACGAGCTATTCGTAGGAGTGGTATAGTACTCAGTTTCGTGCGCGATGTGACGCCCATGCCGCATAATGGATGTAGACCCCCCAGAAAAAGACGTGTCTAAGAAAACCATTCAGTGAAAAAAAAAAAGAATATATACATATATTAATATGAGTCAGGATCATATGGTAGGAGTATCTACTCAGACATTACAGTGGAGGTGCATCGAATCCAGAATAGAAAGTAAACGTCTTCTTTATGGTCGATTCGCCATCTCACCCTTCAGGAAAGGTCAAGCGAATACGGTTGGGATAGCCATGCGTCGAGCATTACTTAATGAAATCGAAGGAGCATCTATCACATATGCCGAGATGAAAAAAGTGAGACATGAATACCTTACAATAATTGGTATCCAAGAATCGATTCATGATATTCCAATTAATCCGAAAGAAATTGTTTTGAGAAGCGATTCCTGTGAACCCCAAAAAGCATATATTTCGACCTCGGGTCCAGGGAGAGTGACTGCTAAAGATATAAAGGGACCATCCTCCGTTGAAATAATCGATGCTACGCAATACATAGCCACTTTGACCGGAGCAATTTCATTGGATATTGAATCAAATATCGAAAGAGGTAGTGGGTATCGCATGGGGAACCTACAAAAATACCGAGATGGTATTTTTCAAGTTGACGCTGTATTCATGCCAATAAGAAATGCAAATTATAGTGTTCATTCATTTGAAAGTAGGGAAGAAACGAAAGAAATACTTTTCCTGGAAATATGGACTGACGGAAGTCTCACTCCAAAAGAAGCACTGTATGAAGCTTCTCGTAATTTAATTGATTCATCCATTCCCTCAATAAATTCGGAGAGAAAAGAAAAAAATATTGCGATGGATAGAGGAGAAAATTCGAATATACCCAGTTTTCCTTCCGAATCTATATCACTCGATATAGAAGAAATCACAAAAGATTTTGCTCTTAAACATATATTTATTGATCAATCAGAATTACCCGCTAGAGCTTATAATTGTCTCAAGAGGGTCAATGTACATACCATAGCCGATTCATTAAATTATAGCGAGGATGACTCAATAAGAATAAAAAATTTTGGTAAGAAATCGGTTGAACAAGTATTAGAAGCTTTGAGAAAACGTTTTTCGATCGATTTACCGAAGAATGGAACGAAATAGAAATTTTTTTCTCGATTTCTTGGCGAATCGATCAGAGGACATTTCCCGCCCCAAACGGTATATATATATATATACATATATATATATACCGCCCGGTAGAATATCTCTTTCAAAGTCTTTGTGGAGCACCGAATCAGGTACTTGGTAGGAACCCTATTTATCCCAGAATTAGAATAATCCCAAAGTTAAGGATTTATCGATCGGTGGAGCGGCTCCAATACCTAACCAGGGGGCTGCTAAAGTACCGATCGAAGAAACTGTCGTAGCTACTGGACGGCGAAAAGGATTTTGGAATTTATTAACATTCTCTGGGAAAGGCACCGTTAATAATCCTGCAGGTACTGCAGCCATTAGAAGTACACCCAACAATTTGTTAGGTACTGTACGAAGTATTTGAAACACCGGAAAGAAATACCATTCAGGTAATATTTCTAAGGGAGTTGCAAAGGGATTCGCGGGTTCACCAATCATCGAGGGTTCCGGAACGGCCAGGCCTACGGTGCATGCGATAGTACCTAAAATAACTACTGGGAAAATATATGAGAGATCATTTGGCCAAGCAGGTTCTCCGTAATAGTTATGTCCCATGCCTTTGGCTAGTTTAGCTCGTAATATAGGATCACTCAAATCGGGTTTCTTCGTTATTAGGATGGGTCCGGATAAATTCCCCCTGAAGAATCGGACATGATAATTTTTTATCATCCGGCTCGGGTAATGATGGGAATATATAAAACTTGGCGACATCGGGACATACCCATAATCCGGATGGATCTGATTCATTATTTCCTGGATCGTCTCTCCCCCCCCCGTTCGTATCTTTGGAATACGAACGAAATCTTAACTCATTGATGAATTTGCTCCCAATATTTATTCCTTAGATCCATCTCATTATTCCGATAGTTTACATGTAAATGCAAGGGGAATAAATGCATTTCCATATTATACCTCTCTTTCCATCCATTCCGATACATGTGAATGATATTATCTGGATTTGACGAAATATTGTACTATTCGAAAATTCAATCATGGAATTATATTTTCCAATCGGAACGAACTACCCAAGTTTTTACTTTTCTCACTGGAATAAAATAATTGGGATAGAAACGCATAGTTTATTATCTCTCACGCGATGGGTTATATCCTATGTGACGGAACCAATGATTAAATAGAGTCACACACTCCCATAATCCATTATCCTCTTCAAATAATCTATTCGAATATATGAAGAATATCACTTCGATGTAGAAAACAGAATCCATTTGGTCAGGAGGGGGGGGGAAGGTCACGATCCTTTCACCCCATTACGAGATTATAATGGACCAGAAATACCTTGTTTACGAATCATTGGGAAATGCATCGACATAAAAATTGCAGTCGGAGGTGGTGATACGAGAGTATGTAAACTATAAAAACGGGTTAGTGTGGATTGACCCACACTGACACTTCCTCTCGATAATTCAACCAAAGGGGATCCTATTATTGGAATAGCTTCGGGTACACCCGTTACGATTTTGACGGCCCAATAACCAATTTGATCCCAGGGTGAGGAATAACCCGTTACACCAAAAGATACGGTTAATACCGCTAAAATGACACCAGTAACCCAGGTTAATTCGCGAGGTTTCTTGAAACCCCCCGTCGGATAGACACGGAAAATGTGTGAAATCATCATTGAAACCATCATACTTGCTGACCATCGATGAACTGATCGGATGAGCCAACCAAAGTTAACCTCAGTCATTATGTATTGAACGGATGAAAAAGCTTCGATTACGGTGGGTCGGTAATAAGAGGTCATAGCAAAACCAGTAGCTACTTGGACCAAAAAACAGGTTAGAGTGATCCCACCCAGGCAATAGAATATATTAACATGCGGGGGTACGTATTTACTAGTGATATCATCCGCAATCGCTTGAATCTCTAAACGTTCTTCAAACCAATCGTATACTTTATCGGGATAGGTTGCGAGTGTTTGTTTCATCCCCCCCAAAAAACCGTGAATGATTATTTATGATCTTGCGGCTTAAACGGACAAAGCTTCAAACATTTGATATAATTAAGATCCGAATGCTTTCACCACCCTTTTCTCAAGTCTTTTTTTTCCATTCCTTCAGATGGAAAGAATTTGAGCAATCTTTTCCGTGAAATTCAATCCCAAGATTCTCTTGTTCAGATCGTTGTAATTACTCCTAAACTTTAGATTACCACTAAGTTCCGATGACTTATAGGAACAGATACAATGGACCGGAATCTTTTCCCTTATCATATCTGGATTCAGCGGCCTGTTATACATTTCAGGATCATCGATAACGGAACCAATAGATTTGAATCAATCATGGTTTTAGTTCCTTCTATTTCTGTGCTTCAAGTACTAAATCCGTATTTGACGGAATGGGATTTACCCCGAATGGGTTACAAATTATTTTGTGCTGTTACACCGATTGATTCGAACAAGCCGCACACCCATATTCGAGAGAAAGAAATCCTTCCGATTAATGATTACGCAATCGAACTACCCTCTTTTTTATTCTTATGAATTGCCGCGAGTGGAAGCGGCAATTCATCCTCAATCTTTACTGTATTACCAACTGACCGGAACTCCATCTAATAGAACGGAGGAATTATAAGGTTCTGGGATAGTGACTGGGAAAACCGCGAAGAGAGCCATCGAAATACCCATGAGAGGAGTTGTTCCCCAGCCGGGGGCTACTTTACCATACTCTGAATTTAATGGTTTCAATATATCACCTATACCACTTTTTTTCCCTCTGGTTCTGGGAGAGTCATCAATTATTTGCGTAGCCATAAAACTTATCAGATTTAGTTGAGATTTATTAACTTCGTGTACTATTATTATATCAGAAATATACATTGGAAAAGGAATATACAATTATCTCGGAACTACGAAAAAATGGAAACTGCAACTTTAGTCGCTATCTCCATATCCTGCTTACTTATTAGCTTCACCGGTTATGCCCCCTACACTGCTTTTGGACAACCTTCCAATGAACTTAGAGATCCTTTCGAAGAACATGAAGACTAATATGCCCGATGACTATCTCTCTTGAGAAAGTCATTGGGTATAGAGGAATATACGATTTAAATTATTTCTTTCCCTTGCTTGGTACTTTGGGCGGTTCCCTGAAGAAAATAGCGGAGAAAATAATTCCTAAAGTACCCACCAACAGAAATGTATAAACCAATGCTTCCATATGTTTGTATATTTGAGTAAAAATTGATAGAAAGTTTTCGTATTAAATAATCCTTCTCTGACAAATCGAGAAAGAAAAGAAGAAACGATGATGATGCCTATATGTGGGGAGGTAAGAGTTAAAGACCTGAGAAAATAATTCGTATTACTTATCTCTTAGTCGTTAAATCTCCTAATTTTTGGAATGCCCCAAATTCGAGTTGAGCATCCAGATCGGGATCGATACCTGCGAAAACATCTCTGAATAATGTTCTGGCACCATGCCAAATATGACCGAAGAAGAAGAGAAGAGCAAATGTGGCATGACCGAAAGTGAACCAACCCCGTGGACTGCTTCGGAAAACACCATCAGATTTTAGAGTTGCACGGTCAAATTCAGAAATTTCGCCTAATTGAGCACGTCTGGCATATTTTTTTACAGTGGCCGGATCGTCGAAACTGACTCCATCGAGCTCACCACCATAGAATTCGACAATTACACCTACTTGTTCGACACTATATTTTGATTCTGCTCTCCTGAACGGAACATCGGCTCGGACAATCCCTTCTTCATCTACCAGAACGACGGGGAAGGTTTCGAAGAAAGTGGGCATGCGACGCACAAAGAGTTCATGTCCCTCTTTATCCTTGAAAGCGGCATGGCCCAACCAACCAACTGCTATTCCATCCCCATTATCCATTGCACCCGCTCTGAATAACCCACCCTTAGCGGGGTTATTACCGATGTAATCATAAAATGCTAATTTCTCAGGAATTTTGGACCAAGCTTCTGATAGATTAAGGTTTTCGATTCCGCTTGAACGAATCCGTCGATCGATTTCTTGTTGGAAAAATCCTTGATCCCACTGGTAACGCGTAGGACCGAATAATTCTATCGGGGTTGCTGCGGAGCCATACCACATGGTTCCGGCAACTACAAAAGCGGCGAAGAAAACAGCAGCAATACTACTAGATGAAACTGTTTCGACATTCCCCATACGTAATCCTTTGTATAATCTCTGAGGGGGGCGAACACTGAGATGGAATAAACCCGCTAATATACCCAAAATACCTGCTGCAATGTGGTGAGAAGCAATTCCTCCTGGGATGAAAGGATCGAAACCTTCAGCACCCCATGCTGGTGCTACAGGCTGTATCCCTCCGGTTAATCCATACGGATCGGATACCCATATTCCGGGACCAAATAGACCTGTTACGTGAAAAGCTCCGGATGCAAAACAAAGTACTCCGGAAAGGAATAAATGAATCCCGAATATTTTGGGTAAATCAAGTGAAGGCTTACCTGTCCGTTCGTCACGAAATAATTCTAGATCCCAAAAAACCCAATGCCAAATAGCGGCCAAAAACGATAAACCCGATAATACGATATGTACCGCGGCAACACCTTCGTAACTCCATAGACCTGCATTGGTTACGGTTTCTCCGGTGATGCTCCAACCTCCCCATGATTTTGTTATTCCCAGACGAGTCATGAAAGGTATAACGAACATACCTTGTCTCCACATCGGATCAAGAACAGGATCGGAAGGATCAAAGACAGCTAATTCATACGGAGCCATTGAACCTGCCCAACCGGAAACTAACGCAGTATGCATTGGGTGCACAGCAATTAAACGACCCGGATCATTCGAAACGACGGTATGGACGCGATACCAAGGTAGACCCATAAAGATACCCCTTTCTCAAAGAGAATTAAACACTACGTAACTTTTTTGCATCGAAAAAAACCGCTACTGTAAATAACGTCGAACCTTTCTTTAATCATCCCAAAAGTTATAGCATCTGAATCATTTACCAATAAATATGGGCAGAAATATTCTAGCATTTTTGTATTTCGTATCACAGTATAGAGATTGGTCCCACTTAGTATTTCGATTCGGTATTTATTCATACCTAAATTCACCCCATGATATAGTATGATCTGGTACAATATATTCATGCTGCTGTCGACGTGACCTCACGTAAGAACAACTCACGCTTTCCCATAGCAGAATTGTATTCAATTCATGGAGATAGAGATATGCCCATTGGTGTTCCGAAGGTTCCTTTCCGTCTCCCTGGAGAAGAAGATGCTGTATGGATCGACGTATAATACAACTCATTATTTTATTCGTATGGAACTTATCCGTCATTCTATCCGATTGAATTGTTCATTACTCACTAAGATTTTACGGATTTAGTAGATCTAAGGCTTGAAAGGGACTAATTCCTAGAATCCATGGTTAGTCTCAATAAATGAAGTATTCGAACCTCCTCTAGTAAATTATCAAAGACATTCAATTATTTATTTATACGTATGAATAAGAATCGGATGAAATTTCTTGTGGAGTAGAACACAAACCTAAAGATTTTGATTGGGAGAAACTATAATATAATATAATATAATATCGCTGCGATTGAAATGTTTCAATAAATGAAAAATCTATCGATGTAGATGTAGTAAATTCGATAAGCAGTGCGCGGAAGAAAAGTCGAATCGAACGAAAAGATGTGAGAATATTGATGAAATTTTTGCAATAGCTTGAGCTGTATGTACTCACAAAGTGCTTGTACAGTTCTTATAAGATAAGAATCACGAATTTATCTTAATCAATCGACTTTATCGGGAAAGATTACTTTTTCTGGGTCAACAAGTTGATGATGAAATAGCGAACCAACTTATTGGTATTATGATGTATTCAAATGGAGAGGATGAGAGTAAGGATATGTACCCATACATAAACTCTCCGGGTGGCGCTGTTTTAGCTGGAATTTCTGTCTATGACGCCATGCAATTCGTAGTACCCGATGTACATACAATTTGCATGGGATTAGCAGCTTCGATGGGTTCTTTCATACTGACCGGGGGAGAAATCACCAAACGTATAGCACTACCTCACGCTTCGTGCCGATGAGTTTTTCCTTGTATCTATTATTTGTGTCTGCCCTCCCCCCCCCCGGTAAGGTGGAAATAACATGACATATCTAGTTTCATTCATACACGAATGGAAAAAGAATTCAGTATGACAAGAAACCTCCCGTTTATTCTAGCGTCATAAACAGGGTCAAGAGTTTGTACAGGATTCGTTATAACAATATAAGGAATTTGGTCGAGGGAGAAAACTCTGGGATTGCGAATGCATGCTTACATAGCAACGGAACGATCACGGTATAATCGATAAGAAAAAGATGGTTTCTGGATTCTATAGATAGGATTCGAACCTTATTCCGCGCACCGGGGATATGAAATCCGTTACGGAGCTGTATGCATCCGAAAAATGCATGTACAGTTCATTCATCTTATTCCGAGTCCTGAATGTAAAGATTGGAATATTGCGACTATCAGTAGGGTAATGATTCATCAACCAGCTAGTTCTTACTATGATGGACAGGCTGGGGAATGTATTATGGAAGCGGAAGAAGTCCTGAAACTCCGCGATTGTATCACCAAGGTCTATGTGCAAAGAACGGGTAAATCCTTATGGGTTATCTCTGAAGATATGGAAAGGGATGTTTCTATGTCGGCGAAAGAAGCAAAAGTTTATGGTATTATCGATTTAGTTGCTATAGATAATGTTTCGAATTCTATTACAAATAATTAATTCTATACCAATCTCATTGGGGTTGGATCACACCCGAACCAAATAAATTTTGCGCACGATTTGATATGCCTACTATTCAACAATTGATTAGAAATAAGAGACAGCCTGTTGGTGATGGAACAAAATCCCCAGCCCTTAGAGGATGTCCTCAACGTCGAGGAGTATGTACTAGAGTGTATGTGCGACTCGTTCGAATCAGGAACTTCTTCCTATCAGTATCATCATTGCCGAGAGATTCCTAGTGATAATATAGTCAGGATACATCATTCATTTCTCCTGAATGGAATTTATAGTTTCCTTCGGTGCGAATCGAATCACTTTCGTTTGAGGTGGGAAGTCTTTTCTCAATGGTAGCGATTGATCATCAATCCATTAAGCGAGGAATATATCTGAAATTTATTTTCTTCATGATTATGTTGTCATTGCAAGAACGGAATGAAATGGTCAGCTGCCCAGCCAACTTTTGAATAACATGCCGTTAATGGATAGAAACGAGTGGAATACGCTACCACCTCCATGAAAAGCTAAGAATTGGAATTTGTACGAGTAACTGATATTACTTATTAGGTTGGAGGAAGAAATAGTAGCTTCGGCACCTAAAAAGGACCTAGTCGTTGAGGGAGAAACTATGGAAACGGAGGAATTCCTGATTCTATCCGGTCGAAGGTCCCACTCCTTCCGTATTGAAGGAGGTATCAAACCCGAAAGAATCATGTTTGGGAAGGTTACAGTAGCAAAAGCTTCTGGAATTACTGCTTCATACACTAGATAATGAGGAGGAAACGAAGAAGTATATCGAATACAAAGAGTTGTATCTGGATAAATCGGTACGAATAGAGATTGAATAATATCTCTCGATGGGGAAGAAACAACGCAATAAATTTTTATTTCTTTTCTCGCATGAAATTATTTATTATATCAATGACTAGAGTCAAACGTGGTTACATAGCGCGGAAACGACGCGGGAACATTCTTACGCTCACATCTGGATTTCGCGGAACTCATTCAAAACTTTTTCGAACCGCCAACCAGCAGGGGATGAAAGCATTGGCATCATCTCATCGCGATAGAGGTGGAAGAAAGAGGAATCTCCGACGCTTATGGATAACTCGAGTTAATGCAGCGGCGCGAGATAATGGAATTCTCTATAACAAATTGATCCAATATTTGTATCGAAACAAAATTCTTTTGGATCGAAAAATGCTCGCTCAAATTGCTATATTAGATAAAGTCTGTTTCTGCACGATAGTGGGAAACAGTACTGGTACCAGGGAATAGAAGTCACAGAGGAACCTCCCCCGGTTAATTTCTGGATTCAATCCGGGAAGGTTCCAGATATTTGTATCGAAAAAGATGAGTCAATTCTCGTTATTGGGAAGAGGTAATGGAGCCAAAACACGGGCCCGTTTAATCGCTATAGCCAATAGATGTTGCTGCTTCGATGTCAACCTATTCATCCGCCTAGATGGAATCTTACCCTGCTCACTAATGAATCGTCGGAGCAAACTTATATTTTTGTAATCAATGAATTCACCTGATCTAATTGCTGGCATACGCTTACGGGAAGATTTTCTAGATCTATTCATAATTTGATTCTATAAACCTCATAAATACTCTTCATTTTTTTATTTCTTTGTGGATGGTGCACCCACCACAGTAGCGACAAAATTTTCTCAATTCCAATCTAATTGGTGTATTTCGACGATTCTTCTGAGTAGTATATCGGGAAATACCTCGATTTGTTTCTCCACCGTTTCGGGTACAATCAATACATTCTGAATAAATCGTTACTCTTATCTCTTTACTTTTAGCCATGATTGAGAAGAAACCCCTGACTTTGAACCCACTAAAAAATATCAATAAGCGCTAAACGAGCATCGATCGCTCAAATTCTGTCGATTTGTCAAAAAATTCGTGCTCTTCGATCCCTACTCTAAGAAACTGGAAGGACCAAAGCATCCGGGAAGAAACGGTTAATTTCTATCAATGCACCAGCTAAGGATCCGAACCATAAAGTTGCTAAAACGGGTGCTGTAGATAAATAGGTTTTCACGTTCTGCATTGCAAATTCTCCTTTTTTCTCAAGATAGTCTGTCTTCTATGCCTCTATTCCTGCCCCTGTTGTTGCTGCGATCGTCACTATACCCTCTCGGATCATTTCGATAGAAATAATTATTACGGAGAATGGGAAAAGAGTGTTTAAAGGATTTTTTACCGCCTCCGGTGGGAGTAGTAAAAACTAGGCGCGAGGAATAAAAATATGTATAATAAATTAATTAGGGATGTAGCGCAGTTTGGTAGCGCGTTTGTTTTGGGTACAAGATGTCGCAGGTTCGAATCCTGTCATCCCTATCCCCACTACTTGTTCACTGTACACCCTATGGAAAAAACTAGCTGCTGGAACGAAATAGTAATAATAATGACTAGAAAGACGCTCTTAGTTCAGTCCGGTAGAACGCAGGTCTCCAAAACCTGATGCCGTAGGTTCAAATCCTACAGAGCGTGGTTTGTCCATGGAAATTACCGTTGAGATCCTATACGATTCAGGGATCTAATTGATCACCACGCCGATATTGTGAATACGCTGTTACGAATAATCCAACTGAAGTTATTGGAATTAAGCCTGAAACAATCCCAGATAACAAGGCTTCAACCATACCCCCCCCTTAACCGACCGGTTGATAGACCATCTAGTTCATTATGGATCTCGAACCGATTTTTGATAAATACGATGATATTCTGATAACGCCCTTAATTGAGTCAAATCACGTCATTTCATCTAAATAAGTTGTATCTTGCTCGAACCAATGAATAGAACCAATGCTGAAATTAGAGCCCCGATTAAGAAAAGAGAATAACTGAGTATAGTGAGCATGAAGAAGCTAGTAAGTAACGAAATATAAAAAAGGGATTATATAAATTTTTCAATATCAGAATTCTGTACCGAAGATATTTATTTCGGAGTATATACATCATATAGTATTATACGTTTCATCAATCAATCCAATCCGTTTCTCCGATTTCTACCGCACACATGCTACAGACCGGATATGAATCTAGATTATATCTGTTCGATCCACCCACAAATCAATTATAAGAATTGACCTATTCGTATATAGATCCTATATGGATACAATGAGATACTGAATTGATCGATCCGACCATGATTTATGATGAATTCGTGTTTCTATCCCGTATCGGAATCGATTCAAATTTTTTTTTATTCGCACTTGTCTTGCCGTGCCAGAGGGACGTCGACTATACTAAGTTGGTATGCTTGAGAAATACCTTTGGTATTTGTGAACCTAACAAGGTTGGAAGGACACGAATCAAATTATGATTCTATCTCCTCACGGGATTAATCCCCTCGTCTCTACAGAAAAAATATACAAGGAGCTAACAACCATGTCTGGAAATACGGGAGAGCGTCCCTTCGCCGATATAATTACCAGTATCCGATACTGGGTAATTCATAGCATCACTATACCTTCCTTATTTATCGCAGGTTGGTTATTCGTCAGTACAGGTCTGGCCTACGATGTGTTCGGGAGTCCCCGACCGAATGAATATTTCACGGAGAATCGACAAGAGGTTCCACTAATTACTGGCCGTTTCAATTCGTTAGAACAAATTGATGAATTTACTAAATCCTTTTAGAGGGAGGTTTCAATGACTATAGATAGAACCTATCCGATTTTTACAGTGAGATGGCTAGCCGTTCATGGATTGGCTGTACCTACAGTTTTCTTTTTGGGGGCGATATCAGCAATGCAATTTATCCAACGATAAACTCTTGGAGAAAAAAAATTTAGAACTATGACACAACCGAATCCGAATAAACAAAGTGTTGAATTGAATCGTACTAGCCTCTATTGGGGTTTGTTACTAATATTTGTACTTGCTGTTCTTTTTTCTAATTACTTTTTCAATTAAAAATAATAAATTCTTGCCTCATCTGGAAAAAAGAAATTCTATATATTATTTGTAACTGTTTATGCTTCAAGATACGACTATTCAATATAATTAAGGAGTTAATTCAATGGCCAATACTACCGGAAGGATTCCCTTGTGGCTAATCGGTACTGTAGCTGGTACCCTCGTGATCGGTTTGGTAGGTATCTTTTTTTACGGCTCATACTCCGGGTTGGGATCATCCTTGTAGTGGATGGGTAGATACCGCATGACGTAGACAGGATCCATCTTGAAAGGATTGGGAATCGGTGATGGAACTTTACCCTCCCCCCCCTTACAAGGGTAAAGTTCCTTCAATGAAATTTCATCCGGACTTTTGTAGAGAGAAAATCTTAATCCTTCTCCCATCGAGATCGAGATTGCTAGAATCTGAATAAAAGGATTTCTCTCCGCAACAAACTGTTCTAATTCTATTTGGATGAGATCTGAACCTAGAAATTCATTTCAGCCAATTGTACCTTTTCAAATTGTTTCTTTTTAAGTACCAAAAAAATTTGGGCCAGAATGACTGATCCGGGGGATAGTAAGAGACCTCGAATGCGTGATGGATCTTGAAGTACTACCTCTGCGTCACTTTGACCGAATCCACCCACATTTGGATTATTAGTTAGAGGTTGATCGACCCTTACAGACTCACCTTCAGGAATAATAAGTTCTGGTCCTGCGGGTACGATATCTACCACTTCATGACCGTCCGATACGTCATTGATTGCAATTTCGTAGCCACCTTTTTCTCTACGTAAGATTCTACTTACTTTTCCTGTTACTGAGGCGTTATAGACCGTATTATTGCTTCTGCTCCCATCGGGATAGATTTGTCCCCTCCCTCTGTTTCCACCGACATATATGGGATATTTCAAGAAATGAGCTTCTTTATTGGTAGCTGGATCGGGCGAAAGAATCGGGAAAACAATCTCACTGTATTTTCTACCCGAAACAGGGCCTATTACCAAAATATTTTTGTTACTGCTGCTATAAGGTTGAGGGAAAAGATTACCTATTCTCTCTCTCATCCTAGGAGGAATACGATCGGAAGGTGCTAATCCGAAACCCTCTGGCGAGATAGGGACTGCTCCAACATTTAAAGAACCTTTTTTTCCATTAGCAAGTACTTGTTTTATTTGTAAATCATAGGGAATTTTAACAACCGCTTCGAATACCGTATCTGGAAGAACGGATTGTGGAACTTCGATATCAACAGATTTCTTGGCTAAGTGACAATTGGCGCATACGATACGTCCAGTAGCTTCTCGGGGATTATCATAACCCTGTTGTGCAAAAATGGGATATGCCCCCGAAACAGGTGACCAAACCATTATATTTGTAATAAATATTACAAAAATCGATCGGGTTACCCATCCTATGATCAAGTTATTCAATTTTATATTTTGCATGGTCCAATTATCCGTTTCAAATTCAAATAATTCCAACGAGTAATATGTTCGTTGCTTATTCATTTGAGTTGCTCGATTTACAGCATAGCATATGCCGTTGTACTAATGATAGGAATAAGAAATGAAGAGTTTTCCGAAGATAAATCTGAATAGTTTCTATCTGGGGCAGATATGGAAAAGGATTATCCATAAGATCTCTCTCCAATTCCTCTATTCATTCATGGTGTGATAAGTCGCTACAATAGAGGGTGATATACGATTCGAATGACGAGAAATCAAATATTTGAAAACTGTATCTAGAATAACCGGAAATGTTGAGACAAAGCAAGAAATTACCCGTTCATTATGAACGAATCCAAAATGTTCCAAACAAGAACTTATTATAATTTCCCAACCGTGGGGGGAATGGAACCCAATACATGAATCGGTTAATAGAAGAATGAAGAAAGCCTTCATCGTATCGCTCAAACTATGAAACAATTCCTGAGCCCAAGAATTCAAAATAACAAGTCGTTCCTTACCTGGAATGAATAAACCACTCAAAGTGATGAAATAAATAATATCTGTCAATAAATGCGATATAGTCTCAACACTATCATCATTATAAATTTTGGCTAATTCAACTGTCTGCTGGTGGATTAGACCATTTGAATCCTGTAATTGCATCTCGGAATTCGTCACGATTCTATCCAACCAAAAAAGTTCTTCAATCTCTTGAAGGTTTTCTAAAGCCTTTTCCTCTTGGAAAGATGTGATAAAAATCTCTGATTGGTAACTATTCCACCAACGATTGATCAAAGGTTCTAAGAAACATTTCCGAGAAGTTGTAGAAATGGCTAGGGGGATAAAGATTAGACATCCAACATATTGCAAAGAAGCTAACGCCTGATATTTTGCCAGTCTGAATTCTTGGGGTACCAATGAACTCGATTGATTCATTAATTCTGCCTTGAATCTGTAAAAAGTCCGTGTTATCGACCGTGGTAGGAGACCTATGGATTCGTAAGCTATTGCTGCTAATCCCAAAAGTTCTGTCTCCAATGAATAATATTTATTATCTCCTTTCTCACCGATCGATGGAAAGGGTAAAAATAGGTAGTAACGCTTCCAAATACGTAAATCATTTAGAGTTGCTTCGATCCAAATCGATTTCCTATTAGTCTTTCTCCTCGATCCTCCACTCCCGGCTGCAGAAATTTCTGAATCATAATATTTATGCGTTGGGATCTTTCCCCCGAACAACCCGTTTGGTCTTATAAACCCAAAAAGGTGGAAAAAATTCGTTAGGGATAAACTAATTCTATACTGCAGGAGACTAAGATATATTGTAGAAACAGAGTTGTTCAATTCTGTGTTCATATAAAAAATAATGGATAGCCAGGAACGTTTCGAAGAGAGAAGCATATTTCTATACAAAAAGTAATCTCTTTTTACTTTTCTTATATGTTTCCCAGCCCTATAGGCTCTTTCTAGATAACGATACGGTAGAATTTGCCAATAGTATAAATAGTTATTCATAGGAGCTACTGATATTTCGTCGAAGAAACAGCATATATATATATATATATCATTTCGATATTACCGCCACTAACTTATGATTCAATTTTGTTCAGATACCCTCAATGGAAATTTTTGAGAAACGGGCTAATCCAGCTGCTTTATCTTCCATTTCTCTCAATGTTGAATATTCCTCGATACGACTCAGAGGAATATCTTGTTGACCCTTTATTCTTATATAGAGAATTCTACGGGGTAAGAATCCTTCACGAACTTCCATACGTACTGATCGAATATCTCTAATAAGGAATTGTACAAAAATACGACGATTTTTTCCGGGAAATCCCCAACGAAAGAGGGAAAATGTTCCGTTCCGTTTATCGAATCTGTTGTAGCCGCTACCCACATTCCACCAAATAGTGCACCATAGATAGAAACTAATGGATAAACCCGCTATACCGTAAAAAAACATAACAAGTCCTTGCGGAACGAACATAATTTGCTCAGCCGATAGAAAAAATATTAGATCTTTTCGCAAATAACTGGAAAATCCAACGAGGGAAAAACCCAGCGCACCTAGTGAGAGGATCAAGGCCCAACAGAAATTACTAACTCTTCGAGATCCTGTGATGAAATCTACCCGAATATCCTCAATTTGTGAATTCGTGACGAAACGGAATCTCCTACAAATAATTGAATAATATTTAGTTTTATAAAGAATTTTATTAGGGGAGTTCTCCAACTGTTTATTATTATTATAAATTTCTAGAGGGGGGAAGGCTGCGCCACCGTTTCTCCCCCTCCCCCCCCCCCGATTATTCACCTATACTTTCCTATAGGATTTCATCCTGTTCAATATATATGAATAAAGAAGCCATCGTAATAGCTGGAGAAACTAAACCTACCAAAGGTACGAAAATAGAGGGTAAATAAGAAGCTGTCATGAAAAACTACCTCGTGCTAATTTGTGAAGAAAAGAAATGAATGTAATACGTGATAATATATATCCATCCGGAACTCAACCAAATAGTAATTATATTCTATTCCAATAATATATATATATTGTATGAAATATTTCAATCGGATATGGATATCTCTGAAGGAGTTGACAAATCAAAAGCAAGTCATAGTATCAATTTCATCTAAGGGAATAATTATTAAATTCTTTTACCTTCCGAGGCGCCGGATTGTAAAGCTCGGAAATTTCACTCGAAACACCTTTTAAGAGATTACGTGGAACAATTGAATCAAGTAGACCATGATCAAATAAAGATTCTGCAACTTGAAACCCATCTGGTATTTTCTGACGTAAGGTTTGTTCTATCACGCGTTTACCGGCGAATGCTATATAGGCTTTCGGCTCGGCAATTATAATATCTCCCAACATACCAAAACTTGCAGTGACTCCCCCTGTTGTTGGGTATGTAAGAATAGCTATATAGAGTAATCTCCGTCGCGCCTGATGAATCTGTGGAACCGAAGAAATTTTTGCCATTTGCATCAAACTCAACGTTCCTTCCTGCATACGTGCTCCCCCGGAGGAACACACTATTATTAATGGCATTGATTCCCCAGTGGCATATTCGATGAGGCGGGTGATCTTCTCACCCACGACGGATCCCATACTACCCCCCATGAATTGGAAATCCATAACTCCGAGTGCGATAGGAGTACCATTCAACCTACCTATACCTGTTTGAATAGCATCTGTTAAACCCGTTCGTTTCTGATAGAAGGCAATTCGATTTCTGTAGGAATCTTCGTCGGAGAATCTAAGAATGTCTCGAGCGGTCATATCTTCATCCATGGGATGCCAGGTTCCACGATCGGTTAGAAGCTCAATTCTTTCTGTACTGCTCATTTGTAAGTGGTATCCGCATTCTTCGCAAATTCGTTTATTTTGTCTCAAGAATCTGACATATAACATATTTTCGCAATTATCGCATCTAGTCCATAAACCTTTGGTGGTGTCGATCTTTACATACCTATCCCTTTCTCGTTCACTGAATATATAGCCTTTCGTGGCTTTTTCGATGAAAGCTCCTATTAATCCACCAAACCTTCGTTTATCTTCGAACCAATTCATTAAGGACGTAATAGGCTCTCCCTCTTTAATAATTACGGAATAGGCACTGGAAAAATGAACAAAAATTTGGTATCAAATTTTTGGATCGGGGGGAGGCTAAATTCGAGAAATCGTTAATGACAACGGAATGAAACATTAATTGATCGACTAATCTGATGATAGGACGGAATCTTTCATTACGCAAAAAGTTCTACATTGGAGTTGAAAAAGGGTTGGAAGGGATTTGAACCCTTGACCTGATGATTCGGAACCATGAACTCTAATCCACTGAGCTACCAACCCTGCTATGTCTAGGTCTCCGAAAAGGAATTCCATTCGTATTGATATTATCATTATTATTATTATCATCAGTAGTGAAAATGATAATAATAATAATGATGATGATAATAATATCAATAAAAAGAATTATACGGTATCTATCGTCTCATAGTGGTCAAATTTAATTTCTTTCCAAACCTCACAAGCGGCTGCCAGATCAGGACTCCATTTGGCTGCTTCACGAATAACCTCATTACCTTCGCGAGCAAGATCACGCCCTTCGTTACGTGCTTGTACGCAGGCTTCCAAAGCTACTCGATTAGCCACTGCACCAGGCGCATTTCCCCAGGGGTGTCCCAAAGTTCCACCACCAAATTGTAATACGGAATCATCTCCGAAAATTTCGGTTAGAGCCGGCATATGCCAAACGTGAATACCTCCGGATGCTACTGGTAAAACACCCGGTAAAGATACCCAATCTTGTGTGAAATAAATCCCACGGCTTCTATCTTTTTCTATATAATCATCACGGAGTAGATCCACAAACCCTAGAGTTACTTCACGCTCCCCTTCAAGTTTACCTACAACGGTGCCGGAATGGATATGATCTCCACCGGATAGGCGCAATGCTTTGGCTAATACACGGAAGTGCATACCATGATTTTTTTGTCTATCAATAACTGCATGCATTGCACGGTGAATGTGAAGGAGTAAGCCATTATCTCGACAATAATGGGCTAAACTAGTATTTGCGGTAAAGCCACCCGTAAGATAGTCATGCATCACGATTGGTACACCTAACTCTCTAGCACATGCAGCTCTTTTCATCATTTCTTCAGATGTACCTGCAGTAGCGTTTAAATAATGGCCCTTAATTTCACCAGTTTCTGATTGAGCTTTAAAAAGAGCTTCTGCTACGAATAGGAAGCGATCTCTCCAACGCATAAATGGCTGGGAATTAACATTTTCATCATCTTTCGTGAAATCAAGTCCACCGCGGAGACATTCATATACGGCTCTACCATAATTTTTAGCAGATAAACCCAATTTTGGTTTTATAGTGCATCCCAATAGAGGACGACCGTACTTATTCAATTTATCTCTCTCGACTTGGATACCATGGGGTGGGCCTTGGAAAGTCTTCACATAAGCCGGTGGAATTCGTAAATCTTCAAGACGCGAAGCTCGTAAAGCTTTAAATCCGAATACATTACCTACAATAGAAGTGAATAGGTTCGTTACGGAACCTTCTTCGAATAAATCTAGGGGATAGGCAACATAAGCAATATATTGATTTTCCTCTCCAGCGACGGGTTCAATATCATAGCATCGACCCTTGTAACGATCGAGACTAGTAAGTCCATCGGTCCAGACTGTGGTCCAGGTACCGGTCGAAGATTCAGCAGCTACTGCTGCTCCCGCTTCCTCCGGTGGTACTCCGGGTTGAGGAGTCATACGAAATGCTGCCAGAATATCTGTCTCCTTAGTCTCATACTGAGGAGTGTAATAATTTAGTCTATAATCTTTGACACCAGCTTTGAATCCAACACCTACTTTAGTCTCCGTTTGTGGTGACATAAGTCCCTCCCTACGAATCAATTTATACTCTAGCAAGGATGAAGTCTGCTCGGGATCTTCCCTCCCCTTTCCCTATGAAGAAATTATCGCAAAGGAGAGTTTATCCAATCCTTGGATGTTTACCAATAATAAAACATTATTATTGTATATCGTTTCTCGCATGTAATGCAACCCGGTTATATATTCGATTGAGTAGTTACCGGATCCAAATCTTACAGATTCACTCAAGAATACATATTTTGTATATGATTGTATAGGCAATTCTTGGTATACGATCATGATTGTATATATACCTTATTGATCCATATTCAATTTCCTCCTGTTTTTACGTATTATTAATTGATTCTCGCGATACGAAATATATCTCTCATGTCATTATAATCAACTCGAAAAACAAAAAAAAATTCTATGGAAATGAATCTCTTACTTATTGAAGCTTCCACAATAGTTGGTAGAAATGTAGGAAATATTACCCAAATTATTGGTCCAGTACTTGATGTTGCTTCTTCCCCGGGTGAGATGCCTAATATTTATAATTCTTTAGTTGTTCAGGGTCAAAATTCGGCAGGTCAAGAGATTAATGTTACTTGTGAGGTTCAGCAATTATTAGGAAATAATCGAGTCAGAGCCGTTGCTATGAGTGCCACAGATGGTTTAATGAGGGGGATGAAAGTTATTGATACTGGAGCTCCTTTGAGTGTCCCGGTTGGTGAAGCCACTCTCGGTAGAATCTTCAATGTTTTGGGAGAACCTGTTGATAATTTGGGTCCCGTGAATGCCAATACAACATTCCCAATTCATAGATCTGCCCCTGCTTTTACCCAATTGGACACTAAATTATCAATTTTTGAAACAGGGATTAAGGTTGTGGATCTTTCGGCACCCTATCGCCGGGGGGGAAAAATCGGATTATTCGGGGGAGCTGGCGTAGGAAAAACGGTACTTATTATGGAGTTAATTAATAATATAGCTAAAGCGCATGGGGGTGTATCAGCATTTGGGGGCGTGGGGGAACGAACCCGTGAAGGGAACGATCTTTACATGGAAATGAAAGAATCTAAAGTAATTAATGAACAAAACATTTCGGAATCGAAAGTAGCCCTGGTGTATGGTCAGATGAATGAGCCACCAGGTGCTCGTATGAGAGTTGGTTTAACAGCTCTAACCATGGCGGAGTATTCTCGAGATGTTAATAAACAAGATGTACTTTTATTCATTGACAATATCTTTCGTTTCGTCCAAGCAGGTTCGGAAGTATCCGCTCTGTTAGGAAGAATGCCATCGGCGGTCGGATATCAACCAACTCTAAGCACAGAAATGGGTACTTTACAGGAAAGAATTACTTCTACGAAAGAGGGATCCATAACTTCCATTCAAGCCGTTTATGTTCCTGCGGATGATTTGACAGATCCTGCCCCTGCTACAACTTTTGCTCATCTAGATGCGACTACTGTGTTATCAAGGGGGTTAGCAGCCAAAGGAATTTATCCTGCAGTTGATCCTCTGGATTCGACATCTACGATGCTTCAACCTTGGATTGTAGGTGAGGAGCATTACGAGACGGCACAGGGGGTAAAACAAACTCTGCAAAGATATAAAGAATTGCAAGACATTATAGCTATTCTGGGATTGGATGAATTATCCGAGGAAGATCGCTTAACTGTAGCAAGAGCCCGTAAGATTGAGAGATTCTTATCCCAACCCTTTTTTGTAGCAGAAGTTTTTACTGGTTCCCCGGGTAAATATGTTAGTCTCCGAGAAACGATAAAGGGTTTCCAAATGATTCTTGCTGGGGAATTGGATAGCCTCCCCGAACAAGCTTTCTATTTAGTAGGGAATATAGATGAAGTTACAGCAAAAGCAGCTATTTTACAGGTGGGGAATTGAAACAAATGACGCTACTGAATCTTCGCGTAATGGCACCTAATCGAATTGTTTGGAATTCCGAAGTTCAAGAAATTATTTTATCAACAAATAGTGGAAGGATCGGCGTATTGCCCGATCACGCTCCTTTGTTAACCGCCCTGGATATAGGGATCATTAAGATACGTCTCAGGGAGCAATGGTCAACTATGGCATTAATGGGTGGTTTTGCCATGATAGAAAATAATCAAATGACTATTTTAGTTAATGAAGCTGAAAAAGCTGTTGAAATAGATCCTCACGAAGCTCAGGAAACTTTTCGGAAGGCTAGAAACAATCTGGCTCAAGCAGCGGGTAAGAAGCAAATCATTGAGGCTAATCTTGCTTTTGAGAGAGCAAAAGCGAGGCTAGAAGCAATCAACATAGATATTTCGAATATTTCGTAGTTAGAGTTAGAACCTTGTCCCGCATAGTATTAGATGCCATTGAATAGGAATGAGTGGCATCTAATACTAATTACCTACTATTGGATTTGAACCAATGACTCCCGCCGTATGAAAGCGATACTCCAACCACTGAGTTAAGTAGGTTCTGCTGATACTATTGTATATTGTAGCATCGTATGGGTATGAAGCAAAAGCTTTTGAATCATTGAGGAGAATCTTTCACTCTATTAACCTTGACAAGTAACAATAAATTTATATATTATTGTGGCGAAAAGGGCTATAGCTCAGCGGTAGAGCACCTCGTTTACACGTGCGCCAATGATTATCAGAGAAATCATCGAAATTATCGATTCACGGTTTCCTTGTGAAATAGAGTAGTGCCTTACTCTTTGACTCAATTCGGGAGAAAAATAGCCTGGCACCAAGAGATTGCAAGTTCTTCATACTTGATCGAAATCGATATGGTTAATTTATCCATTCCTTCAATGATACTACATGATGAGAGCATTACGAGGAACTCAAGATATTCTTCTTCCTGCTTCTTGAACTTCTAGGTGTATGAGGATTCATACAAGTAAAGCAGTAGAAACTCGCTCCAGACGAGTAGATCCATGTTTTGGGGAAGAGCAAACCTAAGTCAATATTTGATTCTTTGAAAAACTTTGGGATTGCTTCGAGCACACGGAACCATTCTATTATTGATAGAAAAAAAAAGGATGGTGAAGTAACTGGATCAAATAAATGCATCAGTTAATCAATGAGCCCAATGCATGGAAAAAGTGCATGTTGGGTTCTTGAAACAGTTCATAACGAAAAATTCGAACTGTTTTACCGAGAATGTCTACGGTTCGAATCCGTATAGCCCTAAACTATTCAAAATTTGAGAGGGCAACACAAGGGTCACCCTTATGTTGGGAAAGGAAGAGCCGGTCCCTGGGATTTTAGATCGGTAACTCAAATTTGAGAATGGGGGGTATGGAACCAGAACGGTCAAATAAGAATAATAAAGTATAGAATTTAATTTTTATCTTCTGCGATTGAGATGAGGATTATTATGCTCCAATCCGATAAATACGAATATTTCTGGATATTCCTACTAATAGTTGTCTTCTTACCCGCAATAATTTTTTGGATTTCTGAATTGGTAATACCTACAAGTAAAGGATCAGAGAAATCGACTAGTTACGAATCGGGTATAGAACCCCTGGGAGAAGCTTGTATCCAATTCCAGATTCGCTATTATATGTTTGCTCTAGTTTTCGTCATTTTTGACGTCGAGACAGTTTTTCTCTATCCATGGGCTATGAGTTTCTACGATTTTGGTATAGTGCCCTTCATCGAAGCCTTAATATTTATTACCATTCTTATTGTTGGTTTAGTATATGCATGGCGAAAAGGAGCCTTGGAATGGTCTTAGGTTCTCTCAAATTTGTTTACAAAATCAAATCATTTCGGGGGATTAGTTTAATATTATGAGCAACGCAAAATTTCTCTCACTCGATGAAACTGTAACGAATTCTATTATTTCAACGACTCTCAGTGATTTTTCGAATTGGGCCAGGCTCTCTAGCTTATGGCCGCTACTTTACGGTACAAGTTGTTGTTTTATCGAATTTGCCTCCTTAATTGGCTCACGATTCGATTTCGATCGGTACGGTTTAGTACCTCGGGCTAGCCCACGACAAGCTGATCTTATCATAACGGCTGGTACTGTAACAATGAAAATGGCTCCGTCTCTAGTCAGGCTTTACGAACAAATGCCCGAACCAAAATATGTTATTGCAATGGGAGCATGTACAATAACTGGAGGTATGTTCAGTACAGATTCCTACACTACAGTTCGTGGAGTGGATAAATTAATCCCCGTCGATATTTACTTACCCGGATGTCCACCGAAACCAGAGGCTGTTGTAGATGCTGTGGTGAAACTTCGTAGGAAGATGGCTCAAGAAATGTATGGAGGACGAACGAGACAAGGAAGTAGATATTTCACCTCGAATCACCGATTCGGTTCGTTACCAAACCCCAATACTCGGGAGTCCAATCAACAATTATCGAATCGATTCTTTCGATTCGGGGAAATATCGAAATTACCGTCAGAAACGGAGGAATATAAAATCTTGGTATCTTCCCCGGAAATACCAGAATAGAAAAAAGAAGATTATACGATATGCTAAATATATTAAAGAGTAGCAATAACAAAATACAGGGACGCTTTTCGACTTGGTTGATCAGGCATGGTCTTAACCATAGACCTCTAGGTTTGGATTATCAAGGTGTCGAAACCCTGCAGGTAAAATCTAAGGATTGGCCCTCTGTAGCTGTTTCTCCATACATATACGGATTCAATTATCTACGTTCTCAATGCGCATACGATGTTGAACCAGGTGGCTTATTAGCTAGTGTATATCACTTCACGAAAGTACGTGATGATGCCGATGAACCAGAAGAGATATGTATCAAGATTTACGTATCGAGGAAAGATCCGAAAATACCATCGGTTTTTTGGCTCTGGAAAAGTACCAATTTTCAGGAACGCGAATCTTATGATATGTTCGGAATCATTCATGAAAATCATCCGAGTCTTAAGCGGATTCTAATGCCCGATAGTTGGATAGGCTGGCCTCTGCGCAAGGATTATATCGTACCTAACTTTTATGAGCTCCAAGATGCATATTAGCTATAATTGCCAGGAACCAGAATTGAACTGGTGACACGAGGATTTTCAGTCCTCTGCTCTACCAACTGAGCTATCCCGGCAGCTATTTCCGTTTACCTGGAGTTTACCCAGAGTACAACTGAAGAAGAAATATCTAGTATCGATATGGGGGTAGAGGGACTTGAACCCTCACGGTCTATAAAGCCAACGGATTTTCTTTCTACCGCGATTTGCATCGCCGCCTATGGCTCGTAAGAAAGGACTCTATCTTTATCCTCGTCTATATTATTGCTACTGCTTTCGATACTTTGTCACTACCACCACAGTTGTAGGATATGGGGTAGCGTCGTAACCAGAAGGATCAAAAATTTTTTTCATCGGGATAGTTTCCTTTGAGTCTCTGCACCTATTTCGTGAACGAGATTTGGCTCAGGATTACCTAGTGTATCTTCCTTCTTCAACCTAGGTTTCCCCGAATGTGGAAACAATCACTTAGTCGATTTCTCTACTAAGGCTCAATCGGATTAAGTCCGCAGCGTCTACCAATTTCGCCATACCCCCACGATTGGAGGAAAGGAGTGTAATTCTATTTCCTCTCTACTATGATATATTATAATTTTTTATCCATTTCCGTGCAATACCTTCACAAATTATTCAATACTGAAGGGAAAATTTAATTGTTGCTTTCTCCCCATCCGATACTTATAATCAATAAATTGAATAATTTGCTACTGGATGACTTGGATTGGGAGTGAAGAATATTCACTACATCCTTCTCATTCCGGTGCCTGTTTAGCTCAGAGGTCAGAGCACCGCACTTGTAATGCGATGGTCATCGGTTCGACTCCGATAGCGGGCCCTCCTCTCCGAACCGAAAAGATGTTAATACCGATTAAAAAAACCTTACTCGATATTTCATTTGTTTATGCACCCTATTATGCTATTATAGTTTATTAACTGCAAGGAAGTATTCCGTGGAAGTCCAGATTTTCGCATTTCCTTCAATATTCCATGTTATTTTTTCCACCACAGCAGTGTACAAGGAGTTTAGTTCTATGTCCCGTTATCGAGGACCTCGTACGAAAATAATACGTCGTTTGGGAGCTTTGCCAGGTCTAACGAGTAAAATACTCGAATTAGAATCTGGTTATATTGGTCAATCGACCCCTAATAAAAAAGTTTCTCAGTATCGTATTCGGTTAGAAGAGAAGCAGAAATTACGTTTTCACTATGGATTGACGGAGAGACAACTATTGAAATATGTTCGTATCGCGAGGAAAGCAAAGGGTTCTACGGGTCAGATATTATCACAGACACTTGAGATGCGTTTGGATAACATAATTTTCCGCTTGGGTATGTCCCCGACAATTCCTGGAGCGAGACAATTAGTTAATCACAGACATATTCTTATAAATGATAATACGGTTGATATCCCAAGCTATAATTGTGAACCTAAGGACGTTATTACCGTAAATAATAGGAAGGAATCGGTAATAATAAAAAATATGGATTCGTCCCGGAAACCAAAAGTACCGAATCATTTAACTTTTGATTCGATACGTTTTCGGGGATCGGTGAATCAAACAATTGATCGTGAATGTATCGATTTGAAGATTAATGAATTGCTGGTTGTAGAATATTACTCTCGGCAAGTTTAGGAAATATATATATGTATATATCGCAAAATAAATGGGGGAAAGAGAGGGATTCGAACCCTCGGTAGAAAAGAATCTACATAGCATTTCCAATGCTACATCTTAGACCACTCAACCATCTTTCCAAAGATATCTTCGAATTGTAGTATACGAATTGATATTGCCGCAATCCCTGTGAGATGGATCATTCTTTCCATCGAAGAAATTAATCACTTGAATCGGAGGAAAAAATAGATTTCAATAAGAAGCTTTTATACATTCACATGTGAAAATATTCTTTCTGATATCGAGAAATTCTTTATGTATGGTTTTATTCTCGGAAAAGGAGAATAATGCGATTCGAATAATTTTGTGATTAAACTATGCCTAGATCTCAAAGAAATGATAATTTTATCGATAAAACTTTTACAATCGTTGCCGATATATCGTTACGAATTATTCCAACAACGCAGAGAGAGAAGGAGGCATTCACTTATTACAGAGATGGTGCGATTCGGACCTAACCCCCCTTTTTTTTGATTCAAAGCATACTTCTTGCATTTCCAATAAATCCTTATGCTTGGTGAAGGCAAATTTTCCCCAGGAAATAATTTCTTCCGTCGAGTACCCTCGATTGATGTAACCTTAGATGCTAAATGATAGTGCTGAGCGGAAGGTCAAACCTATACAAAAAATTTTTTTTCAATTTTATTTATGGGCATACACACAATGGAAGCATCACGTGTAGAAATTGACAATGCAAAAACTTCGTCATGATTCGAAATCAATTTATGGGCTATGGTTGGGTGAACAAATCTCCATCCTGTTTGTATCTTGGGTACCCATAGAACCATCGGAGATTGTCGAAAAAGCTAATCCCTACGGAATGAATACAAAGCATTGGGAACGAAGAAACTATGGGAAGATAAGATGTATCCGACGGATGGATCATCCGTTGGGAAGATATTCCAATAAAAGGATGGTTAGATATTTCCTTGTATAAAGACGCCAGCCCGAATAGTTTATAATGTTGGTTGATAGAAAATATTGTTCTACATCATCACGTACGAATAAACCTCTCCCATGTACTATATGATGAGTAGCCGTATGAAGTTCAAATTCCATGTACGGTTCCGAAACGGAGTTTATGAATGTGCGCAACCGTAACGAATGTCGGCTCAATCCGAAGGAGAATACGCGGAAGCTTTACAGAATTATTACGAAGCAATGCGTTTGGAAATCGATCCGTATGACCGAAGCTATATACTCTACAATATAGGTCTCATCCATACAAGTAATGGAGAACATGCCAAGGCTTTAGAGTATTACTTCCAAGCATTAGAACGGAATCCATCTCTACCCCAAGCTTTTAATAATATGGCTGTGATCTGTCATTACGTGCGACTATCTATACTATAGATTCTATTAGTTAGAAACAACTATCCGGGAAAAAATAGAATCGGGGTTATCTACGTACTAATCATGAAATAGCTACAGCTGTAGGAGTAAATCATAGGAAACACCCATCCATGACCCTATTAACTCTATGGATAATTGGATGAACCGAGAGAAGCATCATAAGGATCAATTGTGGGGGAGGAGGAAGAAAATTCTATGAATTAACGAAATTCTTGGGTATCAATCTCTGTAATTAAAATTAATTGAATCGGTTAATGAAATAGTGGTGTAGAATCAGATCCCAAAGAGACACGAATAAACTCGAATTTATTAAAGATTCGGGGAATAAGAAGCTTCTATAATATTTGTTGAGATAGTTACCGTCGAAAAAATATTATTCCACGGTAGGAGAAAAGATAGCATATCCTAGAGAAGTATGGAATATAAACTTGGTTCATTAACTTTTTCATATTTATTTCTCATAAATTGGGAAGATTTGAATCGAACACGTAATAGAAATAAGTAAGGAAATTATTATTCGAGCCGTACGAGGCAGGAAACTCTCAAGTACGGTTCCGGAAGGGGGAAACTTTTTTCGGGTCGACCTATCTTGACCGGGGGGAACGAGCCATTCAACAGGGCGATCTAGAAGCTTCCGAAACCTGGTTTGATCAAGCCGCTAATTATTGGAAACAGGCGATACTATTGGCTCCAAGTAATTATATCGAAGCTCACAATTGGTTGAGAATGACAGGACGTTCCTAGCGACTCCACGATGTCCATAACAGGCAAAGTATCTAGATAGAAAAAAGAAGGTATTAGATATATAGGTCCAATAGTGAAATTCGGAATAAACCATTGTTTCTATTTATTTCCTGACAGAATAAATTATGGTCCATTAAGCACCTCGAAATTGTGCCATAATAAAATTGAAGACCTGCCTAGGTAATTTCTGTATCGTAGTTGTTCCAGTTTCGAACTGAGAAAGAGTAAAGGGTTGAAGAAACATCTATCTCTCAGAAGTTCACCCATTATAATTGGTGGGTTCTTCCTATGCCTCGTCTGAAGAGAGGAGAACCTCGATGACTATTCTTTCACCGGAACCAGAAGTCAAGATTGTGGTGGAAAAGGATCCTGTAGAAACCTCTCTCGAAAAATGGGCTAAACCCGGACATTTTCCGAGGACTCTAGCGAAAGGTCCGAATACTACCACTTGGATCTGGAATTTACATGCTGATGCTCACGATTTTGATAGCCATACCAATGATTTGGAAGAAATCTCTCGTAAAGTGTTTAGTGCTCACTTTGGACAACTAGCAATCATTTTTATTTGGCTAAGTGGTATGTACTTTCACGGTGCCCGCTTCTCGAATTATGAAGCGTGGTTGGGTGATCCTGCCCATATCAAACCCAGTGCTCAGGTTGTTTGGCCAATAGTGGGTCAAGAAATTCTAAATGGAGATGTTGGTGGGGGTTTCCAGGGAATACAAATAACTTCTGGCTTTTTTCAACTTTGGCGAGCATCTGGAATAACGAGTGAGTTACAACTTTATTCCACCGCGATTGGTGGATTAATCTCCGCAGCGTTAATGCTTTTCGCTGGGTGGTTCCATTATCACAAAGCCGCTCCGAAATTATCTTGGTTCCAGGATGTCGAATCTATGCTAAATCATCATCTAGCAGGACTTTTAGGATTAGGATCTCTCTCCCGGGCTGGCCACCAGGTGCATGTTTCTCTACCTATTAACCAACTCCTAGATGCTGGAGTCGATCCTAAAGAAATACCTCTTCCCCATGAATTCATTCTGAATCGTGATCTTCTAGCCGAACTCTATCCCAGTTTTGCTAAGGGATTAACTCCATTCTTTACCCTGAATTGGTCGGAATATTCGGATTTTCTAACCTTTCGTGGGGGTTTAAATCCAGTTACTGGCGGATTGTGGTTGACCGATACCGCGCACCATCATCTAGCTATTGCGGTTTTATTCCTAGTAGCTGGTCACATGTATCGAACGAATTGGGGTATCGGTCACAGCTTCAAAGAAATTCTCGAAGCACATAAAGGTCCATTCACGGGCGAAGGCCATAAAGGTCTTTACGAGATCTTAACAACTTCATGGCATGCTCAATTAGCTATTAATCTAGCCATGCTGGGTTCATTGACAATAATTGTAGCCCATCACATGTATTCGATGCCTCCTTACCCATATTTAGCTACTGACTATGGTACCCAACTCTCTCTTTTCACGCATCATATGTGGATCGGTGGATTCTTAATAGTTGGGGCTGCTGCACATGCAGCTATTTTCCTGGTGAGAGATTACGACCCAACCACTCAATATAATAATTTATTAGATCGTGTTCTACGGCATCGCGATGCAATAGTATCACATCTTAACTGGGTATGTATCTTTTTAGGATTTCACAGTTTTGGTCTATACATCCATAATGATACAATGAGTGCTTTGGGACGTCCTCAAGATATGTTTTCTGATACTGCTATACAATTGCAACCCGTTCTTGCTCAGTGGGTACAAAATACTCATGCTTTAGCACCAGATTTGACCGCTCCTAATGCTTCAGCAAGTACCAGTTTAACTTGGGGTGGTGGCGAGGTAATTGCCGTAGGTAACAAAGTAGCTTTGCTACCAATTCCATTAGGAACTGCAGATTTCTTAGTACACCACATTCATGCATTCACAATTCACGTAACTGTTTTAATTTTACTAAAAGGTGTTCTATTTGCCCGTAATTCCCGCTTAATCCCAGATAAAGCTAATCTTGGTTTCCGTTTCCCCTGTGATGGACCCGGAAGGGGTGGAACCTGCCAAGTATCTGCATGGGATCATATTTTTCTAGGTTTATTCTGGATGTATAATGCAATTTCTGTCGTTATTTTTCACTTTAGCTGGAAAATGCAATCTGATGTTTGGGGAAGTGTAACCGAACAAGGGGTTATTACCCACATTACTGGGGGTAATTTTGCACAGAGTTCAATCACTATTAATGGTTGGCTTCGGGATTTTCTATGGGCGCAAGCTTCCCAGGTCATTCAATCTTACGGTTCTTCTCTATCTGCCTATGGTCTTTTGTTCTTAGGTGCTCATTTTGTTTGGGCTTTCAGTCTAATGTTCCTATTCAGTGGTCGTGGGTATTGGCAAGAGCTTATTGAATCCATTGTTTGGGCCCACAATAAATTAAAGGTTGCTCCTGCTATTCAGCCTAGAGCCTTGAGTATCGTACAAGGCCGTGCTGTAGGAGTAGCTCACTACCTTCTGGGTGGAATCGCCACGACATGGGCATTCTTCCTAGCAAGAATTATTGCAGTAGGATAATGGCTAAGGAGGATTATGGCATCAAGATTTCCAAAATTTAGCCAGGGCCTATCCCAAGACCCAACTACTCGTCGTATTTGGTTCGGTATCGCTACCGCACATGACTTTGAGAGCCACGATAATATAACCGAGGAACGTCTCTATCAAAAGGTTTTTGCTTCTCACTTCGGTCAATTAGCCATCATTTTTTTATGGACCTCTGGTAATTTATTCCATGTCGCTTGGCAAGGTAATTTCGAAGCATGGGTGCAAGATCCTCTGCACGTAAGACCGATCGCACATGCAATTTGGGATCCACACTTTGGTCAACCGGCAATTGAAGCTTTTACTCGAGGAGGAGCTTCCGGACCAGTTAATATAGCATATTCGGGTGTGTATCAATGGTGGTATACAATCGGTTTACGCACGGATCAAGATCTTTATAATGGAGCTCTCTCTCTAGTTATTCTTTCCTTTCTTTCTCTAGTTGCGGGTTGGTTGCACCTGCAACCGAAATGGAAACCTAAAGTTTCGTGGTTTAAAAATGCTGAATCTCGCCTGAATCATCATCTATCAGGACTTTTTGGTGTAAGTTCCTTAGCTTGGACAGGCCACTTGGTGCATGTCGCAATTCCCGAATCAAGAGGTCAGCATGTGAGGTGGGATAATCTGCTGACCACATCACCTCATCCTCAAGGGTTAGGCCCTCTCTTCGCTGGTCAATGGAATGCTCACGCCCAAAATGCTGATTCAAGTAATCATCTCTTCGGAACTTCTCAAGGAGCAGGTACGGCTATTTTAACTTTTATCGGGGGATTCCACCCACAAACTCAAAGTTTATGGCTGACTGATATGGCTCATCACCACCTAGCTATTGCAGTTGTTTTTATCATAGCGGGTCATATGTATAGAACTAATTTCGGGATTGGGCACAGTATCAAGGAAATTCTCGAAACACATACTCCTCCAGGGGGTCGATTGGGTCAGGGACATAAAGGCCTTTATGACACTATCAACAATTCCTTGCATTTCCAATTAGGTCTTGCTCTAGCTTCTCTTGGAGTTATAACTTCGTTAGTGGCTCAACATATGTATTCCTTACCTCCTTACGCGTTTCTTGCGCAAGATTTCACAACCCAAGCTGCATTATATACTCATCATCAATACATTGCTGGGTTTATTATGACGGGTGCTTTCGCCCATGGAGCTATTTTCTTCATCAGGGATTATAGTCCAGATCAGAATAAGGATAATGTTTTAGCTAGGATGTTAGAACATAAAGAGGCTATAATATCTCACTTAAGTTGGGCCAGTTCATTCCTAGGTTTCCACACCTTGGGACTTTATGTTCACAACGATGTAATGCTTGCCTTTGGTACTCCCGAGAAACAAATTCTGATTGAGCCAATCTTTGCTCAATGGATACAATCTGCTCATGGTAAGGCATTATATGGTTTCGATGTGCTTCTATCATCAATAAATAGTCCAGCTTTTAGCGCTGGTCAAAGCATATGGCTACCTGGTTGGTTGGATGCTATAAATAATAATGGTAATTCGCTCTTCCTAACAATTGGTCCTGGGGATTTTCTAGTCCATCACGCTATTGCTCTGGGCTTGCACACGACTACATTAATTCTAGTGAAAGGTGCCTTAGATTCACGTGGATCCAAATTAATGCCAGATAAGAAAGAATTTGGTTATAGCTTTCCCTGCGATGGTCCCGGTAGGGGTGGTACCTGCGATATTTCAGCCTGGGATGCTTTCTATCTATCAGTTTTTTGGATGTTGAATACCATTGGGTGGGTAACTTTCTATTGGCATTGGAAGCATATCACTCTATGGCAAGGGAACGTGGCACAATTCAATGAATCTTCCACTTATTTAATGGGCTGGTTGAGAGATTATTTATGGCTAAATTCTTCGCAATTGATTAACGGATATAACCCATTCGGAATGAATAGTTTATCCGTTTGGGCCTGGATGTTCCTATTCGGGCACCTCGTTTGGGCCACCGGATTTATGTTCCTTATATCCTGGCGTGGATACTGGCAGGAACTTATCGAAACCTTGGCCTGGGCTCACGAGCGTACTCCATTAGCTAACCTAGTTCGATGGAAAGATAAACCAGTAGCTCTTTCTATTGTTCAAGCAAGATTAGTCGGATTAGCTCATTTTTCCGTAGGTTATGTATTCACTTATGCTGCTTTTCCAATCGCTTCCACATCCGGTAAATTCGGCTGATCACGAGAATCGTATACTAGTCAACCAGAATATCTTATTAATAAAATAATCATGGCGAGGAAAAGTCTAATTCAGAGAGAAAAAAAGAGACAGAGATTGGAGAAGAAGTATCATTTTTTGCGTGACTCCCTGAGGAAACAAATTAACAAAACTTTTTTATTGGATGAGAAATGGAAGATTCATAGAAAATTGCAATCTCTACCTCGTAATAGTGCACCTAATCGTCTGCATCGTCGTTGCTTCCTAACTGGAAGACCCAGAGCAAATTACCGTGATTTTGGTCTATCCCGGCATTTATTGCGTGAAATGGCTCATGCGTGTTTACTACCGGGAGTCACAAAATCTAGTTGGTAAAAGCAAATTCTGCAAACCTCCCCCCCCTCCGGTAAGAAAAAAAGGAGGGGGATAGGGAGATTCGTGACTTGTGCAGTCCATTCACTATGAGCTATTATTACTTGCGGGGTAGAGCAGTCTGGTAGCTCGCAAGGCTCATAACCTTGAGGTCATAGGTTCAAATCCTGTCCCCGCCATGTGGACTACTTCCCATCATCTCCAAATATTAGCATCAGCTCCATACCCCTCAGTGATGGGCGGGTAGCGGGAATCGAACCCGCATGTTCTCCTTGGCAAGGAGGTATTTTACCATTAAACTATACCCGCATTTCTTTACTAAATGGACGTATTTGTATTATTACATAAATGTATATGTTTCTGCTACAATTTATCAGAGCGAAAGCCCTCCCTGGAAACGTCTATTTTTTTTTTATTCGAAACACTTGCTCAAAATGCTTCTAGATTTTATAATAGGATGTAAACCAAGGAGGATGATATTTTTCTTATAAATACTGGATAGATGGAGCAAATAAGAAGATCTAAGATATGAAGGAATTAAGAATACCGACTAGAGAGACCAATCCGATCCATAACGAGGCACCCGAAAAAACGAAAAATTTTTTGCCCGACCAACCATCGGGAGAAGCTAATACGACGGGTACACCAATCACTAGGAGGAATGAAATGGCAATTAGCAAAAATACAGCCAACTGAAAAGCTATAGTCATAGTTGTAATTAATTTCCCCGGTATGGTAATAATGACGAGAATAATAATAATAACGATTACACTATCGGATCATATCCCCGTAAAACTGTTCGAGAATACTCGGATTAGACGTCCTATTTTATCCGCCAGGAGAAATGGCTGAGTGGTTCATGGCGTCGGTCTTGAAAACCGATATAGTTCTCGAAATTATCGAGGGTTCGAATCCCTCTTTCTCCTTATCTCTACTAGTTTTGGAAAGGAGCGGGTAGAAAGAGATATTTCATCACATCTCTCTCTACTCGTTCGTACTTCCCCCAATCAATTCTAATTGAGAGGAGTCATGGAAAGGACAGGTTCGAAATCGCGGTCGATTCCTTTCTCGAATCCGGCTGCAGCGGCACGTGCCCTTCCTGCGTGCCATAAATGACCTACGAAGAAGAAGAAACCCAGAACGAAATGAGATGTTGATAACCAACTTCTGGGGGACACGTAATTTACGGCATTTATTTCGGTAGCTACCCCACCTACAGAATTTAGTGAACCTAAAGGAGCGTGAGTCATGTATTCGGCAGAGCGTCGTTCCTGCCAAGGTTGTATATCCCTCTTCAATTTACTCAAGTCTAAACCATTTGGACCTCGTAATGGTTCTAACCACGGAGCACGAAGATCCCAGAAACGCATTGTTTCTCCACCGAAAATGATTTCTCCAGTCGGGGAACGCATAATATATTTACCCAAACCAGTAGGTCCTTGGGCTGAACCCACATTAGCTCCGAGACGTTGATCCCTGACTAAAAAGGTAAAAGCTTGAGCTTGAGAAGCTTCTGGACCAGTGGGTCCGTAGAATTCACTAGGATAAGCTGTATTATTGAACCATACAAAACAGCAGGCGATGAAACCGAAGACGGAGATTGCTGCTAAACTATAGGACAAATAAGCCTCTCCGGACCATACGAAGGCGCGGCGCGCCCAAGCAAAAGGTTTTGTCAATATGTGCCAGATTCCACCGAAGACGCAGATAGAACCTAGCCACACATGTCCCCCGATTATATCTTCCAGATTATCCACGCTGACAATCCAACCTTCTCCACCAAAGGGTGACTTGAGTAAGTAACCGAAAATTACACTGGGACCAAGGGTTAAATTTGTGATTCTCCTCACATCTCCACCACCTGGGGCCCAGGTATCGTATATACCGCCGAAATATGAAGCTTTGAATACTAGGAGGAAAGCACCAGCACCTAATAGGATTAAGTGAATACCTAAAATGGTTGTCATTTTATTTTTATCTTTCCATACATAACCGAAGAAAGGAAAGGATTCTTCCAAAGTTTCTGGTCCAATGAGTGCGTGATAGATTCCTCCGAAACCCAATACGGCAGAAGATATTAGGTGAAGAACCCCGGATACGAAGTATGGGAAGGTATCTATAATCTCTCCGCCGGGGCCTACCCCCCAGCCTAGAGTAGCTAGATGGGGTAACGGGATCAATCCCTGCTCATACATGGGTTTTTCCGGAACGAAATGAGCTACTTCGAATAAATTCATTGCTCCAGCCCAGAAAACAATTAATCCGGCATGAGCAACGTGAGCACCGAGTAATTTACCGGATAAATTGATCAGTCGAGCATTACCTGCCCACCAAGCGAACCCTGTAGTTTCTTGATCGCGACCGCCTAGAGCTAAAGTTCCATTAAAGAGCGTTTCCACGTGGTAGAACCTCCTCGGGGAATACAAGATTTTCATGAGGCTGATCTTGAGCCGCCATCCATGCCCGAATACCTTCATTCAATAGAATATTTTTGGTATAGAAAGTTTCGAATTCGGGGTCCTCCGCCGCACGAATCTCTTGGGAGACAAAATCATATGCGCGTAAATTTGGGGCTAAGCCAACTACTCCGACAGCGCTCATCCATAAACCAGTTACTGGTACGAATAGCATAAAGAAATGTAACCAACGTTTGTTGGAGAGAGCAACACCAAAAATTTGGGACCAAAACCTATTCGCAGTAACCATAGAATATGTTTCTTCCGATTGGGTGGGATTGAAGGCACGGAATGTATTTGCGCCATCACCATCCTCAAATAGAGTATTCTCGACGGTGGCACCGTGGATAGCACATAGGAGAGCTGCACCCAAGACTCCGGCGACTCCCATCATATGAAATGGGTTCAAAGTCCAATTATGAAAGCCTTGGAAAAAGAGAATGAACCTGGAGATTGCGGCAACACCGAAACTGGGTGCGAAGAACCAACCGGATTGGCCCAGGGGATAGATCGGAAAAACAGATACAAAAACTGCTATTGGACCGGAAAAAGCGATTGCATTGTAAGGACGTAATTGAACGGATCGAGCAAGTTCGAATTGACGTAACATGAAACCTATTAAACCGAAAGAACCGTGAAGAGCTACAAAAGTCCATAAACCGCCTAATTGGCACCAACGAGTAAAATCTCCCTGTGCTTCGGGTCCCCACAATAATAACAACGAATGCGCTAAACTATTAGCTGGGGTGGAAACAGCAGCAGTTAGAAAATTGCAACCTTCCAAATAAGAACTAGCCAATCCATGAGTATACCATGAAGTTACGAAAGTTGTACCTGTGAACCACCCGCCCAGAGAAAAATACGCGCAAGGAAAGAGTAATAGACCAGACCAACCCACGAATACGAAACGATCTCTTCTTAGCCAATCATCCATACTATCGAATAAACCTTTTGGTTCTTTGGAAGACTTTCCAATGGCTATAGTCATAATGATTCTCCTATTGAGTTGCTTCAACCATTTCTAAGTACCTGGGAAGATTTTAAATTCCATGATACCTCTATCCAATACACCAGTTTTCCATGTATAAGAGATGATAGAGGAGGGTGGGTAGACTTTTCTTTTCTTTGTCGTAATCATTGCTCCTTTCGCTCAGAAATTATCCCTCTATGACTCCCGTTATAGCTCCTCTCGAAGCTATTGAATCATCATTATACACTAGATGTTGAAGAAAATGCGAATAATTTGATATTGATTTATATGACCTTTACCCTATTTTATCACAGTCAATACGGAATTGGAAGTTACGAAGAGTATAAACCGTGAAGAGGTTTTTTAATCCCATGTCGTTCCTGAAATAATAACTATAAAATCGTAGTATCTCCTGGATCCGGTGCAATATCAGAGTAGCTAATTTTTCTAGTAATTTATAACTCGGGTTTACTAATATGCTCAGATGGTTGAATAACGAATGGGAGGTTAGCTAATTCTTTCCCAAATTATAGCCCCTTATCGGACTCGAACCGATGACTTACGCCTTACCATGGCGTTACTCTACCACTGAGTTAAAGAGGCAATAGGTGCAAAAACTGCTGACTCTTTTATATATGTTTGTTGTTCGACGGAAATCAATTGATCGAAAAATACTCACTATGTAATCCACGAAGATAAATCTCCGAATATGCTCCTGGAAAAACCCTAAGGGTTTACACAAAGTCTGTGTAGTGTAGATTCCGTACCGTGCAACTTGATAACGCATCAGAATAATACCATGGAAGAGAAAAAGCTCTTCCATATATTTGATTACAGGTTTTGATCCCTAATCTATTTAGAGATTCCATGCGGAATTTGTGAAATCGTAAAAAGAAACAATATATATGGTATCGATCAGTAAATATCTCTATACCATATTAGAGCAATTCCGTTGATCATTGCGGAGTGTTGCTCCCGCTGTGGAAGGACCCCTCCGTTGGCAAGCCGCTTCTTCCTCTTCTCTTGATCATAACTAATTATCTCGTAGATAATGCAATTCAATCATTATAGTTGAAATGGATATCCGGAGAGAAATAAAAGTATCCATAATTCCAATCCTATGAGGGGGTTAGAAATAGAAGTGCATTGAATTCTTATATTCACGAGATAAGTAATGAATAATATTACTATTATAGAATTCATAATTGGAATTTCTTCTTACGAACCATTGACATAAAATAATATATTGAGTAACATTAATTTCGGGGATGGAGCCCCCATCGTCTAGTGGCCCAGGACATCTCTCTTTCAAGGAGGTGACGGGGATTCGAATTCCCCTGGGGGTAATGGAGAAAAAATCTTTTGAATAATTAATTTTAAATCTTTCAGGTAGAAAAAGTCTTTCTATCTGGGTCGATGCTCGAGTGGTTAATGGGGACGGACTGTAAATCCGCTGGCAATGCCTACGCTGGTTCGAATCCAGCTCGGCCCAAAATCGACTCCATTCAATAGAATTTGAATCCGTAATCAACGGAGTATTTGTTCCCCATCCCCCCCCCCCCCTAATATCATGCCATTCGATGGTCGAAGAGTCAGGAATTAAATTTCATCTCGTAATACATCGGAAATGATTTGAGCAGAAGCTTAACCTTACAACGGGATTGTAGTTCAATCGGTTAGAGTACCGCCCTGTCAAGACGGAAGTTGCGGGTTCGAACCCCGTCAATCCCGACTCTATAGAAACATCTCGTTCATCAAACTTATCATTCCTAAAATTTTCTTGACCGCTCGCAATATCTAAGAAATATCCAACCGGAATCGAATACGTAATACGTATTCAATTCCGTGAATCGACAAAAAATTAGCGAAAGGATTATTTCGTACTACGAATAAGATCTTCAATATCATCTTGGAAGAGCCATCCATTTTTTAGCAGCATCTCAATCATTCGATTCAATAATATTTTGTTGGATAGAAAAAATCTCAGCAGATATTGATAACTTTCCAACAGGGTTGTATAAGTGAGAGAATCATTCAATGATGAATTAGTAACTCCGAGCCTTCTCCGTTGATGGTTCAGCAATTCGAAACGGAGAAATTTTTCCGGTAGATTCTCAATCAACCAGCGTTGATACAAATAAACTGGAGTAAAAATCTGAGGACGTTTCAATTGAATACTTATTCGTTCAATTCGTTTCAAAGTATTAATATTTTGTTTCTCATCCATAGATAATTGATTCCACCAACGAACGGATAATTTAGCGATCAAATCTTTATGGTATCCACGATGAAGAAGAAATTGTTTAATTTTTTGACTAGAACGGGATCGCTCCCTTTCTCTCCGTGCTCCGTAAGTGACATAAAGTCTTCCCAACATTTCTTCATCCACGAAGAATTCACGACGTGAAAAAACCGAGTGACGGATTCTGGTTAATAAACCTATGGGGTTCCAAAGAATTCGTCCCCCAATAAATAATCTAGTTTCATTATATAATCGATATTCCATACGATAATGTGTTGATGAACTAGAAAAACCTAATATTTCGGATTGTTCCTCCAATAGAATCTGTTCAAATTGGGATTCTAACTCTTGTATATTTCTCTCTCTCAGTCTGGGTAAAATCCTTTCATAGGGTAGTTGTTCCTTCCTTTCCCCTATCAATTGGCGGCTATAGACCCCCCCCAGGGATCGAAAATTATTAGGTCTTTTTATCCAATCAAATGAGTGGCTACGCAGAAAACTCAACCGCCAGAATCTTGGTGACCAAGCAACCAATTCGTGGGTCTTCTCACTAAAAAACTTCTGTCGGGATACTGAGGATTTGTACCGAGAGCCATTACTAGCACGGGTCATTCCCCCAACAGCTACGGTACCGTTACACATAATATTCGATAAATTTCTGATTGAGAGGATACTTCCTCTCCGCTCCCGATCGAGAATTGAAGTCTCGTATCTTTCTAACCATGAAAATTCCGTGAAGAGACTTTCCGAGATGCTAGAAGCTAAATCAAAATCATTTTCAACTAACTTATCGAGGGGAATCGAAATATCTGATCTTTCTCCTGGTAGGAGCCAGGAATCTCGAGCGGCTACTCCAGCTAAGCAACCAGAAACATGAGTCAGAATTGTTAATTCGTCAGTGATTGATTCATCCGTGGGAGATTCCAAATACCATTTGGATAGGTAATAATATTTTCTCTTCCATGAGTAATTACTAATATCTAAAGGACTCGTAGCAAAACCCTTTATCAAAATATTTTGTATGATAACCCTCCCCACCTTATAAAGTAGAATTCCTAAAATTTGTTCAAATTTAGGGTTATTATTCGTATGGGTAAACCCAAAATTTTGTTTATGAAAAGCTAATTTCATAGTATCGGTATAGATAACTGATTCATCTCTTGTAACACCCATTAGTGAGGCTTCATTAGCAAGTGCTGCTAAATCTCGTATATTATAACCCATAGTTCTGAATCCGAACTCACTAGAATACGATGGATTTTTCACCGATCGGAAATTCTTCCCATTCAATAGAATAGTGAATTGATCCCTTCGCTGGGAATTACTAAATGATCGAATATTTATTATTTTATCCAATCGATTCGGAGAAATTAGGGCTGGATCAACCTCTCCCGGAGCATGGGTTGAACCGACCATAATCGTATCGTCTCCGGTTCGAATCCCAGTAGAATCAGTCGTCTTCTGAGAATGTTTCAGTAAAATACCGGGTAAAAAAGTAGGATCTGATTCAACATCTTGGGTCGAACGATCTACATTCAATTGATGAATATTCTGGATCCATATTATACAGGGTGACATCCTCCCCGCGAGATCTAGAGTAAGGTTTAATCTGCGTAGACTTTCCATTAAGATATTGATCCAGCTTTCTGTTACGGCATCAGGTTTATTATACAAAAGTTTGTTTATAGATATTCTCAATGGAGGAACATAAGAATCTGCTGCTGAATTTTTAACTAGATATGAACGTCCGGTTTCTGCGGGACCTATCAATGGAATACCTTTTGGACGAGATAGTCCAGACTGAAGTGGTACCGGTACTTTCTGAAATCCCGGATTAATTTTTATGGCTTGCCATGATGTTTGTGACATTTCCTGCAGGGAGGCGAGAAGGAGCCATTTATCCGCTAGATAGAATGGGTAATTAATCAAATTCTTTCCCAGTATTTCGGACAGATATTGGAAATATGAAAGTCCCTGCTGGTGAGTTACTCGGTAACCAAATTCATTACTCAATAATTTTTGTTTGGGATACAATCGAAACCCATAATCTTTTATTCTCATATGTACGATTAAGGATTGAACCAATAAATTTCGTTTCCTACGGGGAGAATCCAGGTTTTTACTACTAATTAACCATCCCTCGAAACTTTTTTTTGTCAATAAATAGAATCGAATATTTCTTGCATAATGCGTCAGATTCCAAAAGAAATAAATCACTGCATTTCTCGCTCTTTGTGTATTATTGCCATGCATTAATTTGGTTAAATGAAATGCTCGTGAAGTATCTGTTAAATATTTAATCGTTTCAAAATATTTCCATGAATCGAAAGAATCTAAACCTATTAGAATTGAGAAACAATTTTGATAAGATAGGAGGAAGAACCCGACCGAGGCGAGAATAGCCCAATTTAAACCATTCCAATTATTTAGCAATTCAAAATCTGACCATATAAATTTTGATATTGCGCCTTCCTCACAATTAAGTGGGGGGCGTGAATTCCATCCTGCCAAACCTAACTCGTGATAAGTTTTATACCATAAACTTCCAAAAGTTTTCTGTATAACTTGAATATCTCGATCTATAAAATGTTTCAAACGATAACTAATTATCGAAGAAATTTCTTGAAATGTTTCTACCAATACGTAAATATGATACTTCCACCATTCCATAGTGAAAAGCCATGGAGTATAATTGCTATATGCGCCGAAAAGATTAAATTTTTGGAATCGATTATGTTGGAATCTTACTGCATCCCCAAGTATTATTTCGTTCTGGCGTTCATTGCAATATTTTGGTCTGAAATACGGGTAAATCCTATTAATCGGTACAAACATGTCGTCATTCTTCCCCGTGTTTTTCAGTAACAATTCGGAGTATACCATCATGTCGTAATAAGCTTCGATTCCTACTGTATCGTACAACTGCGGTGTCCATATACCACCTCCAACGAGTCCCTCAGAATCAAAACTTTCGAACGAATCCTTTTCTCTTCCGTATCGGTAATGGAATATAATATTTTTTCCATAAACGTCGGTAAATAAATTGGTTCCGTTAATTTTTTGACGTATCGTTCCCAACGATAAAGCATTAAATAGTTGTGATTGAGCAACTGGAATAAATCCTGCGGAGGAGGATTCGATCGAAAGAATTTTACCACCCCCAAAAAAATTTTTTAGGAATTGCCGATATGATACACTATTCCCATCACTACATTTGACCGAACGTAAAGAAAATGTTTTATTATAATTCGATTGGATATTACTCAGATGATCCTCGAATCTTGAGAAACAATTAGAACATAATTTGTTATTTTTTGTGGGATCGAATAAAATGATGGGAATTGACGATTCATCAAATAAGTAATTTCTTCTTTTGATAGTATCTTCTGCATCGGAACAGCTCATTGCTTTCAAATTCGTATTAATGCATCCTTCGGATGATCTATCGAACAATCGATTCTTCTCGAAATAGAGGCGAGCAAAAATTTGTAAAGAACCCAGAATCTTATTAATATCTTCTGAATCCTGATAAAATTTTTTTGGAATTTCGAATAATCCCACTACCGGGAGATTATGAATAGTAAAGTCTTTCGAGAAGTAAAGAATCCCAAATTTCTTGATTCTATTAACCCATCGATGAACTTGTGAAGTTAATTGGTTATATCCCACACCGTTACAAGAAGTTTTTTTCCAAGTTATGGAGTACCCATGAATTATATTCTCTCGTGTGTAATTCCAAGAATCGAGAGATGAAATTATCCCTAGGGATTTATTGAAACATGTCTCAGAATTATTTCGTATGGAATGATACGCATCCAAGATTCCGATCCGAATCATATCTCCGATAGATCCAAAATTATATATAATCGCTTTGGTTCCAGAGAATGAATAAATTTCCATTGCTTTACCTTCGCTACCAATTGGAAATATATTTTTCTCAATTTCTGGATCTTTGATTTCATTTACTAATGCATACCATTCGTTTCTTACTGAATTCCCTGCCGATCCGAGGCAATTTATAAAAATATTTAGCTTTCTATATCGGTAAAAGATTGAAAGAATAAGAGGATCTAACCATTTCTCTCTCAACATATACGGAATTCGTTCATTCCTAGAGTCATGTTGCTCCTTCGGGTCGAAGGGAAAGGAATGGTTCCCAAGACTTGGGTAATATTTACGAATCCTCCATGAATTTATCATTCCAATAGCATCTGATTCTATACGATCTTTCCGAGTATCTCCCGTATTTTTCGAGATTCCATCTAAATTTTCATGGATATCGACGTTCCAATCGAATCCATCTATTGGTAATAGTTCCGGCAAGGTATAACAAATGGATTTCGTGGAACTATCGATTCCGTTATGCTGCGGGAATAAATCATTCATCACGCATTTACCGCCGCTCGGTAAGGATCTACTCACAAGATCCCGTTCTTTCTTCGGATAGAAAAAGAATCGATTCGTAAAAATTGAGTAAGTCGGTACGAGATCTATCAAAAATATTTGATTCTCCGTATCCTGGGATTCAAATTCACCGAGATTGGAGGGTTCATTAAAGTCTACTAAATCAATCCATGTATTTCTTTCTCCTTTTCCCAGTTTTCGGTTCATGGGATGGTCTTTCACACCGTGATTCGTATTTATTTTTGGTCCTTTCCCCATTTCATACAAAATATATTTGGAGAATTGATATATAGAATTCGATAAAATATCTTCCATTATTACAAATAATTCCGGACTATCGAGTCCATCGGAGAGAGAAAAATATTCATAAATTTTTTTCGTAAGAACCTGACCTCGACCCTTATAGAAATTATGGAGATGATTACCAAGAAATAGTCGGAAATTGAATAGCATATAGTACGAATTTACCTTTTTAGAAGATCTTTCGCCCCAATTCCATAAATTTTGAATAATTTCTTTTTTCCACAAAAGGTAGTTCATCGAATTTTTCGGAGAGAAAAAAGAACCGGGAATTTTATCGGTAAAATTGGGATCAAAACCTCGGTTATATGAACTATTTCCTCCAAGTGGCGATGGAAGGACCAGTCGATCCAATTCATGGTTCGTCCCATGCCTCGGGAATTGATCAGAAAATATGGAATTAATGTCCCAATCATTGTTATGATTACCCCGAATCGTTTCATGATCGGTATAGAATCCGGGATAATATCTTGAATCTTCTTTTGTCACCCCATCAATAATTCTACTCGTATCGTAATTGGTACGATTGGTAATAAATCCCTCCAGAAATTTATACCACTTAAAATCTCCCGTTCCTGTTCGTAAATTCTTCCACGAGGTTTGATTCAAATCTTTTGAGAGGCAATTACGGAGGAAAATATCGAATCCTGTATCAAAATTCCATAAAATTTTATTGTATGTACTTATGCCTCCTCGGCATCGAATTCGTTCCCGGATCTTCATCAAGCTAAAGTTTTGCCGTTCAACGATGCTTCTATTGCCTAAACGATACATAGAAACAGGTACTATGAGAAAAATCAAAGTATTTAGTACAAAATTTTTATGGCTTACCGAATTGTACGGATCGCGCGAAAGTAATGAAGTAACGATTCGGAAGTCAAATAATTCAATAACATATTGTTTATTGGAGAATAGTGCAATCAGTAATCCAATCAAACTATATCTCGTCCACGAATTTGATAGATCCTGGGTTTTTTGCATCTCACCCAAATCTAAGTTTTTATATGAAGATTTTTTTTCCGGTAATTTTCGTTTCATTGTTTCACAACAGTTACATAAGACTCTAATTAATAAGTATTCTTTATCGAATAAACAAATTATATTCTTCGGGATATTACGATTCTACAAATATTTCATAAAAAATACTAGGATTTTTTGCTGTATACACAGGAAGAAGAAACGTTTTTCTCAGGGAATGATCCGTTGCGATGTCACAGAAACAATTTGATTTCCTCAGAAACTTATTTTTTTTATTAATACGTTACCTCTATAATAATGACATAAAGAATGGCTTGCGTCAACCGAAATTTCAATCGGATATATCTGGGCGAACGACGGGAATTGAACCCGCGCCTGGAGGATCCACAATCCACTGCCTTAATCCACTTGGCTACGTCCGCCCCCTCCCCTCGTACCAAATAATGACCCCCCAGATTCGAAGTCTTGGGGGTCATTATTCCAGTTTTTTTTCCATAACCAATACCAGAAAAAATTTATAGTTTTTTCGTGATTGGGACAATATCTTCTCTTACTGGATATCAACCGTTCGCAGCAGGAGCTTCAGCAGCAGCTAAATCTAGGGGGAAGTTGTGCGCGTTACGTTCGTGCATAACTTCCATACCAAGGTTGGCACGATTGATGATATCAGCCCAAGTGTTGATTACACGACCTTGACTATCAACTACGGATTGGTTGAAATTGAAACCATTCAGGTTGAAAGCCATGGTGCTAATACCCAGAGCGGTGAACCAAATACCTACGACAGGCCAAGCAGCCAAGAAGAAATGTAGGGAACGAGAATTATTGAAGCTAGCGTATTGGAAGATCAATCTACCGAAGTAACCGTGAGCAGCTACAATGTTGTAAGTTTCTTCCTCTTGACCGAACTTGTAACCAGCATTCGCGGATTCATTCTCGGTAGTTTCCCGGATCAAACTGGAAGTTACCAAGGAACCATGCATAGCACTGAATAGGGAGCCGCCGAATACACCAGCCACACCTAGCATGTGGAAAGGGTGCATAAGGATATTATGCTCAGCTTGGAATACAATCATGAAATTGAAAGTACCAGAAATACCTAAAGGCATACCGTCGGAAAAGCTTCCTTGACCAATAGGATAAATCAAAAAAACTGCGGTAGCAGCAGCAACAGGAGCTGAATATGCGACAGCGATCCAAGGACGCATACCCAAGCGGAAGCTAAGTTCCCATTCGCGACCCATATAGCAAGCTACACCAAGTAGGAAATGAAGAACGATAAGTTCGTAAGGACCACCGTTGTATAACCACTCATCTACAGAAGCTGCTTCCCAGATAGGATAGAAGTGTAAACCGATAGCTGCAGAGGTTGGGATAATAGCACCGGAGATGATATTATTTCCATAAAGGAGAGAACCGGATACAGGTTCGCGGATACCATCAATATCTACAGGAGGCGCTGCGATGAAGGCAATAATGAATACGGAAGTTGCTGTTAACAAAGTAGGAATCATCAATACGCCAAACCACCCAATGTATAGACGATTTTCGGTGCTGGTGACCCAATCACAGAAACGACCCCAAATGCTTGCGCTTTCGCGTCTTTCTAAAGTTGCAGTCATGGTAAAACCCAGTTTTTAAAATAATAAATAATTTCCCAAGCAAATCAGTAACTTGTTAATTCATAGTATTACACATCCCTCATTGTCGTGTCAACCGATACTGAATATTTTCGGAAATTATCATTCGATGTGGGTTGCCCGGGGCTCGAACCCGGAACTCGTCGGATGAAGTAGATACTGATTCATTCCTAATCCGTAAATAGTATCTCTTCCCGAACCGTACTTGCAATTTTCACTGCATACGGCTCTCTACATGTATTTTATTTATCCCTCATGAATTCCGTACATTTTTTAATTTCCGTGAAAGATTCACTAAATAATTGATTTGGATAATACCAAAATACCAGAATTTTTTTCCGTGAAGATTTATTTGCCAAGATTTTGAGAGATCAAATTCTTCCCAGGAGATTGAGTTTGCGACAAAATTCGAACCATACCTTTTCCACACAGTACGTATAGTACCCTTGTGTTTACAAGCCAAGGTTTTGGCACAAGAAAAGCGAAGAATATATTGGAATTGGTACAAACCTTTCCTTTCGAGGCATCCACCATAATAGCGAGAAATATTTCTTGTTATTTGATCGAATCGTTCGAAAATTTCTTTATCTGCCAATGTTGTCCAAGATAACCTACAGGTTGGACGTCCCATGATATCGCAAAAATTCTCCCGAGCTAATAATCCAATCAAAGATACGATCGGGATATTACCACAAAATTCTCTTATGATTAGATTAGTATCGATCGAATGATTGACTAATTGAATCTGAGTTATTAGGAATCTACTTCTTATACGGAGAATGTATCCCAAAAAGAGTTGGTTATTCCTGTACAAATTTCCGACGGATATTCTATGTGGCTCGAACCATGAATGGAAATATTTCTGCCAAAGAATAATGAAAGAATTTTTCCAGTTTACTATAAATAATTTCATACTATCATTCACGATTATAATCAAATTATTTTTATATCTCACGTAATGAATAGAGTAATTTCTCCCCGCAATATCTTCGACAGTATCTGATTGTTCCAAAATGCTCCCAATCTTTTGAACAAAGTTGGTTCGATTGGTGAAAAACCAAAGCGGAGTGGATTGAAACTCGTAGATATTTCTCCATACATGAATTAAGGAATATTCGAATTCGTGGATGTAGAAATTCCATAAGAAACAATGGAATCGATTCTTTCTCGAATAAGTACTAGTTTGTGTATTTGAGACATTGGAATTATCCCCCCGATGGAGGAGGAGTCTCAAAAAATGCAAGAATGAAATATCTGAAATACGTCGACGAACGATTCGAATCAAATTCTCAGGATGAAAAATATAAGGTATTGTGATGTTTAAGCAGTTGTTGAGGTTACGGACTCGATCCTCCATGAAGGGAAATACGGAATGGATGGATTGGTAACTATTCCATTCAATCCTTCCCAGAGGCTGTTCCGATTGAATCAAAATGATGATATTGAAAATAATTATTATAATCTCTCGAATAGCTCGAGATTCCTTGGTAGATCCGTCGGAAACGATCCATAAATTTTTTGATTGACGTAATTTCTTTACCAATCGCTTCAATATCAAGAAATTGAACTCGTTATTCAAACCAATAAATTTTTTCTTCCGATGATTCGATTCATTCATGAAACGGTTACATGCTATTCCATAAATATCATCTTGAAAAAGAAACGGATACAGAAACCGTTGCTGCCAACAACTATTTCTCTTAATTTTTTTGAACTTACGAATAGTAGAGGAAACCTTACTTATGGTTACCATATAAAAACCTTCGTCGGGTACGAAAAATGATAAATACAATACATGATGCAATCTATTCTAAATCAAATTTCGTGCCCTTGATTCTGTATCTGAAGAGATTGCTCTCCTGACTTGGATGAGAAAATTGAATCGGTCAGCACACAGGTAATTTATACACATTACTTCAAGTATTTAGGATTCACTCCTGGCAAAAGATCCTTGTAAGAACCTCCCTCCTCTCTTCATGCATTGACTATATGAAAAAGCTTCTAACAACTTATAAATTTGATGGAGAGGATAATGTTTCAATGAACGAGAAACAGAAGCTGGTTCTTTCTCTGACCATGATTCAAGCGATTTAGCTTTATCCATTAACTCCAATCGACTAGAGAATATAATATTATGTTCTTTTCCTTCCTGACGATGGTAGGGAAAGGAAGAAATAAACGACATGCTATTTTCTCCGAAAAGTTTTACTCTGGGATTAGTCGTAGTGTCACAAACCCTGCCAATGGTATGGATGGATTCTGTACCTCCCCCCATCTGAATGTGAAAAGATCCGAGCCGCACTTAAAAGCCGAGTACTCTACCATTGAGTTAGCAACCCCGGGATTAAATCGTGAGTAAACTATAGAAACTGGAAACGAATAAATTATATATACACGAGTCGTTTTTGTCAATTCAAAACTTTCTCCGATGCTATAATATTTTGGATCCGGCGAGATCGAGAATTTATCAATCTTTCCTGTGATTTCCTATCCACCATTCCCATAGGAAGGTAACCTTATCAATTACATTTGCAGTATTCATTTTTGGAATGAAAATAACTAGGTATAGGAGAAAAAAGATAAGTGGATGGTAAGAAATAGATTGCACAAAACCAAAAGAAGTGTTCATGATTATTTTCCTAAAATTTATCCAAGATTTAGTAATAAGTAATAGGAATAGCGATGATAGTAAGATCCCCGGGTCGAAATCTCGAACGAACATATCCTTCGATATAGGAAATATATTCATTCGTGATTCCAAATTGTTGGAATTAACTCCAGATTAATTCCTCCCCATAGAGAAGAATCCAAATTTTTTCAAGCACTTAGTGATTCCTTAGCAGCATACATAACTTCTACAGTAATTTCCATGATGCCTTTTTGTCGTGCAAATCTCTCAGTATTTCGTTTTATTTTCCCCCTAACGAAACCCGGAATTTTATTCAATTCTGCTTGACTCTCCAAATTCCAATTGAAATCTGTGTCTGTAGATAAAGACTTGGTAATGACTTCTTTAGTATCGTGACCACCAAAAATTTCTAGGAGATGATCTTCCATTCCTAAAGTGAATGAATTGTAAACTGAATCTGCAATTTGATTGGTACCTTCATAGCCTAGGAAAGGTCGATAGCCCAGAGGAAAATTCTGAATATGAACTGGTGAGGAAATAACTCCGCAGGGAATATCGAGACGTTTACCAATATGACGTTCCATCTGGGTGCCAAAAATTGCGGAAGGTTCTACACGAGCGATCATGTCTCCGACTTCTGTATGATCATCGGTTACGAGCACCTCATCGCAAAAGCTTTGGACTTGCTCTTTGAACCATTCTTCATCGTGTTTACAGTAAGTGCCTGCACAACTTACACGGATCCCCATCTCGCAGGCAAGTATTTTAGTAATAGACGCTGCGTGGGTCGCATCACCGAAAACTACGGCTTTTTTACCTGTTAAATTCTGACAATCTATAGATCTTGAAAACCAAGCCGCTTGGGAAATAAATCTTGTTTGTTCATCAATATATGATTCGTAATTGATCTTTCTATTCGATGAAATAGGGGCTAATACATTAATTTGTTCCTGTACTTGCCGGATACAACTAGCTATATCTACAATTCCCATAGGAGTTGTGGATATATAGGGCATTCCAAATTCTTTTCCCAAATATATTGCTGTCATAAGACCTACTTCACGATAAGGTACTAGATTGAACCAAGCACCCGGTAATCGGTGGAGATTCTCCACGAAACCACCTTCCGGAATTACTTCATTTATCTCGATACCTAAATCTTGTAGCAAACGTTTCAATTCGCGACAATCGTGCTGATTGTGGAAACCCAATGTGAAAATACCAATTATATTTGCAGATGGTTTCTCCGTTAGGGATAGATTCAGATTTCCTCGCCGACGGGCTTTATCCATATAAAATCGCACGACTTGTTCCAATGTTCTATCAGCAGCTTGAAGTTCATTGACTCGGTAATGATTAACATCTGCAAGTATTACATCAGAATCTGAAATCATTGAAGCTCTGTCGGCAAAATTCTGTAAATCCTCCTGCAAAATACTGGAAGTACATGTTGGGGTTAGTAAGATCAGATCGGGTCGTTCCTGTCTACCCTTGCGAGTTATATTATCGACTACTTTTTCCTGGGATCCACGAGCTAATACATGACGATCCACTATACTTGCAGTTACGGGAGTAAAATCTCTTTCTCGTTCCAGCATAGAGCGCATGACGTTGAAATAATCATCTCCCAAAGGGGCATGCATAATAGCATGGACGTTCCTGAAAGAACTAGCTACCCGTAAAGTTCCAATATGAGCAGGCCCAGCATACATCCAATAAGCTAATTTCATAAGGATCTCTTTATTTTTACTGTTCTTCTCATTTCATGGTGCACACGTGCGTGTATGCACATTATACAACATATACCTACAGCATACATTTAATATATATATTTATTGATCAAAAATTTAATCCGTCATGGATTCCTGGACTGGAATATTCTCCAGAAGAGGTAGGATTAAATTCTGGGACGGAAGGATTCGAACCTCCGAGTAACAGAACCAAAACCTGCTGCCTTACCACTTGGCCACGCCCCACATATATTTTCGTATTATCAAATCATTTTTTTTGTTTAGTCGTCAATCCATTTCGTGGGGAATTGTAAACCCCCCCCTTTAAAGCTAGAACAACTTATAGTAAGATGTACCTGGTGGTTTCTTCCATTCGTACCACGTCCTTTCCACTTACCTTCTATTTCACTTCTGTAATAATATTCATTGGAGGACCGGAATCTTAACTATGTCTAATATTTTCCTAGAAATTGGGTTTTACTCAGATATTTTAGCCAAATTACCAGAAGCTTACGCTATTTCTGATCCGATCGTGGATGTAATGCCAATAATACCTCTGTTTTTCTCTCTCCCAGCTTCTGTTCGGCAAGCTTCCGTAAGTTTTCGATGAATCGGAATCAGTTAGTATTCACATCTAGGGGTTGTTGAATAAAATCCCTGCTGATTCTATAGCAATGGTAGCAGCATCTGCTGCTGCTATGACCACCATCAATGCATCAGCTCTAAGAATTAAATTCTTGGGAGGAATGGCAGAGTGGTCGATTGCGGCAGTTTCAAAAATTGTCTCAGCCCGTTGAGGTTAACGAGGGGGAGGAGTTCAAATTCCCTTTTCCCCTCCTCTTGCAATTGAGAAGAAAAAATATTCCATGATCTCTGTGATTTATTCTATTCCATTTTTAGCAATGATCTCGGAGATTACGTCATGCTCACTCTTAAGCTATTTGTTTATACAATAGTTATATTCTTTGTATCTCTTTTTGTTTTCGGATTCCTATCCAATGATCCGGGCCGTAATCCGGGACGTAAGGAATAAAAGATGCTTTAGCTGCCAGGAGAGAGAGGGATTCGAACCCTCGGTACAAATAGTTTATACAACGGATTAGCAATCCGCCGCTTTCGTCCACTCGGCCATCTCTCCGTATTATCGATATATATATATATATATATATATATATATATATATATATATATATACATACATATGTATGTGTACGTACCAAATCAACCCCACATGTTGATGCGATACTTGAATTTAATTATTAATATTCATTATCCGTACCAACCGATAAGTTATTGATGCATTTATACTTGATCCCGTAGGTATCGAATTCGCTTCCGGTTGATTCGATACTGGCCGAGCGAATAATTTATTGGTACAATTCCTTACCTAATTTCAGGGCGAAAACACCTGTTGCGAAAACGCTTAAAAGGATTACAATGATTTGGCTATCCGAGATTGGAGTCATTATTTCCTCCTCTATAGTTATGATTATTTGGACGCAGGTAAAAGAGATATGAGGGGGGGGTATATATATATATATATATATATATATATATATATAATTATATGGTATAATTAGCAAGTGGTTCAGGAACGAAAAACTCCAACCTCGTCAGATACTCAATCAGTTTCAAATGTACAAAAGGGAGGTTAAACCGGAATGAATTTAGAAGTTATTGCACAGCTCATTGTTCTAGCTCTGGTAGTAGCATCGGGTCCTTTGGTTATTGCTGTATTAGCAGCTCGTAGAGGCAATTTGTGATTCCTACGGGATTGACTAAATCCCGGCCGGGGGCTGGCTGGAATCAATTAGAAAAGGTTAATTAATAAATATTTGTATGTTACAATAACTACGTAGCGGATATAGTTTAGTGGTAAAAGTGCGATTCGTTTCTGGACCGGGAGGAAGAAAAAGTTGAGGGATCATAATATCACACGTATATATACGTGTGTGTATGCGTATGTATGATATGTATCCCTCCCCCTCCAAATCTCATTTCGTAAAGAGTTCGACTGAATCTCTCCCATCTCAATGCTATGATGGGAAAAGCGTCATTTCCTCAATCACTATTTTCCAGTGACTGAAGAAGCGGAATGTTTCGAATCTTCTCGATCCGCAGAAAATCCAGGGATAGGAATCGAAGAACATAACTCTTCATCGTAACTGAATCATCTACCGTATGGAACCAAATACATACGATGCTGGGTAGTTAGAGATAGAGTAACTCTAGTTTGCTAGAGACACAAGCATTTATTCTCGCTCGGTGGATAATATTTTCCCAAAGATACAGAATCAATGAAATGGGGAACGAAGTAATTAGAAAGTTTTATAGTTTTCCGTCCTTTTCTCAACTATATTTATTTTCCGATAGGATCATCTAATAAAGTATTTTTTTACTCTCAGCAATTGAATCGGTAGGAGAAGAAACTTACATAGATGCTATGGATATATCTCAATAATTTTGATAATCGAGTATAGCATAGTTAAAATATTAGCTATTTTATTTACCGATTTCTTACGAATCGTGGTGTATATTCATAAAGGAGCCGAACGGGGATAAATTTCCATATTCGGTTCTGGATTAGAGGCGTTTGTATTGAGCGTCGACTATGACCCCTAGCCTTCCAAGCTAATGATGCGGGTTCGATTCCCGCTATCCGCTCCTTCCCTCTCCCCACAATATTTCAGAATTGAGGGCGTGGAGGAATTGATTCTATTCCCTCCACGCCTTCAATTCTGACGTTTCCTGCGTCCATCGTCTAAAGGATAGGATAGAGGTCTTCTAAACCTCCAGTATAGGTTCGAATCCTATTGGACGTAATTGCAACTGACTCCACCTACTTATCCCATACTTTTATCTACTTGATCGATACGGATCCTCTATATTTTATTTCTCTTCCTGGAATAGGAAAAGTTCAATGTATTCCTTGATAGCCTCCTTTGAAAGACTCTCTGCTTGTTCCGTAAAAACCTTAGTGGAACGAATAATTTCCATAAACTGCGGTTTATTAGTCATTAAATATTCACGTAATTGAACGAGGAATTTTTTCACTTGTCCTGTCTCTGGTACATCCGAATAACCATTAACTCCTGTATAAATAGTTGCTACTTGTTCCTCTACGCTAAGTGGAGCCGATTGGGATTGCTTAAGCAATTCGCGTAATCTCTGACCCCTCGCTAATTGATTCTGAGTGGCTTTATCAAGATCCGAAGCAAATTGCGCGAAAGCTTCTAACTCCGCAAATTGAGCAGGTTCCGATTTTAATTTTCCAGCAACTTGTTTCATAGCCTTGATTTGGGCGGCGGAACCGACTCTGGATACGGAAATACCTACATTAATTGCTGGACGGATTCCTGCATTGAATAAATCAGCTGATAGAAATATTTGTCCATCCGTGATAGAAATAACATTTGTAGGAATATAAGCTGAAACATCACCAGCTTGAGTCTCAACGATGGGTAAAGCTGTCATACTACCTTCCCCTAATTTGGAGCTTGATTTAGCCGCTCTCTCTGAGAGACGAGAATGCAAATAGAAGACATCTCCCGGATAAGCTTCTCGGCCGGGTGGTCTTCTCAGTAGAAGAGACATCTGTCTGTAAGCCTGTGCTTGTTTGGAAAGATCATCATATACAATAAGAGTGTGTTGTTTGCGATACATGGAATATTCAGCCAGAGCCGCTCCTGTATAAGGAGCGAGATACTGCAATGTTGCGGGAGAATTAGCAGTTTCTGCAACAATTATCGTATATTCGAGAGCACCACGTTCTTCGGATGTATTTACTACTTGTGCGACGGAAGATGCTTTCTGACCAATAGCTACATAGACACATACGACATTTTGACCTTTTTGATTCAAAATAGTATCAGTAGCCACAGCTGTTTTGCCCGTCTGTCTATCCCCAATAATCAGTTCCCGTTGACCACGCCCTATTGGAATCATCGAATCGATAGCAATAAGCCCCGTTTGCATCGGTTCATAGACGGAACGTCTAGAAATAATACCAGGTGCCGGCGATTCGATCAGTCTGAATTCAGAAGCAGGAATTTGGCCCTTTCCATCGATTGGCTGAGCCAAGGCATTTACTACACGACCCAGATAAGCATCACTAACGGGTATTTGAGCGATCTGACCCGTCGCTTTTACGGAACTACCTTCCTGTATTGCTAGACCATCACCCATTAAGACTACTCCAACATTGTCTGATTCTAAATTTGGAGCAATACCTACCGTACCATCCTCGGATTCAACCAATTCACCAGCCATTACTTTATCGAGGCCGTATATACGGGCAATACCATCCCCTACCTGGAGTACGGTTCCAATATTAACAATTTTAACTTCTTGATTATATTGCTCAATCTGTGTCCGGATGACACTGCTAATTTCATCAGGTCGAATATTTACCATTAGCTTCTATTAATTAATTTCTGAAAGATAAAAACGATGAAAGTTATTCAACTGTACTTTCCATGGCCTTGAGTAGGCCAATATTATAATCAATCATACGTAGGTGCAATTCACTATTCAAACGATTCTTTAATGTTTCTAAAGCTCGTTCCAGTGCTAAACAAGAAACTTGTTGTCGAACCTGTTCAATCGCTCTTTGTTTTTCGAAACGAATCGTGGCATTTTTTGAATCTTCCAATCTTTCCGAGTCTCCGTCAGCGGCATCGATTAGATCCTGCTTCTCCTTCTCCATCTGCGATAACCCATTCATTCGAATATCGTCTGCTTTCATTTCCGCTTGTTGCAAACGAACCCTAGCCTGCCTAAGCTTATCAGTGGCTTCTTCGTAGCGTTCCTCTGCATCACGAATCGTATCTACAATTGTTAGTTTACGGTTTTTCAATAAATTACTTAATGGAGTGGATTATTCCCTGATGTAATTTCCGGCAATCCCTCCCCAAACCGAGCATGAATTTTTCGATTCACTCGGCTTTCCTGCCCAGTTCATTCTATTAACTGAGCCTGTTGCCTCTTCTCATTTATGTTCTTGACGAACACGAAATAATTGTTGGTGACTCTTCCGACGGAGGGGTGGGAGAGAGTATATACACACATCTCCCTCCTCCCCCCAAACAAACTGTCAGCAAGATTGTTTTTTCCAAATAATTATAAATCGCAAATTAGGTTGTCGATTCAGCACTTGAAGAAAATTTATTGGAAGTAATTATCAAATTGTATAATCGTATCGATACGAGTGTTATGTAGCGAAGTATATATAAATATCCAACCAATCCGATGGTGGGATGGAGAAAATCCCAACTGTGCCTGGACTTCAAGCGATGAAGCTTTAACCATTTTGATTCTGACCTCCTATCAATTGATTACACGAAATGCTATAGTTCCTTTAGATTCTCATCCCCATTAAGTAATTCGTTGGTATTAAGCACTTCCAAGTACTATTGGATTGATCCAATGATTTCATTTGGATATTCAATCCGCACACACTCCCTTTCCGAAGTAGACTAACAAACCTGGTACCACACCTAAATTGATTAAATTTGTTTCCAAAAGATTTGTATTTAGTCCGAAACTATTAGCTATAGTCCAGGAATTTGAGGAAATAACGAGATCGATTCCATTTTCCATACTGCCCTCCCCTTTATTTCATTATTATTAGATTATTAAAATCTTGCGGAGTTTTTTGTTTACTCGACACTTTCTATTTCTTTCACGTGAAGAAGGAATAGCCTCAATTTCAAGAAATTGAATAGATTCCTTCTTCGTGGTTAATGCCAGATTTATGCAATTATCACATTAGTCATTATTAAACGAAAGGATTTGCGGATAAAGGTGCTAAAGCCACAACTAATCCATAGATGGTTAAAGCTTCCATAAAAGCTAAACTTAACAATAGAGTACCCCGGATTTTACCTTCGGCTTCGGGTTGTCTAGCAATACCTTCCACGGCCTGACCCGCTGCGGTACCCTGACCAATACCAGGTCCAATGGAGGCTAAACCTACGGCTAATCCAGCGGCAATAACGGAAGCAGCAGAAATTAAGGGGTTCGTGATAATCTCCTCTAACTAAATTTGGAGGGAGGGATTTCTATTCGAGGTAGAAATTGAATCTCCCTTGCTTGCTCAACAAATTCTTAACGATTTATACAAAGCAGTTAATAGCTCTAAATGTCTCTTCTCGGGGTGGTAGTATCACCGATTTCTTTCCCTTATCAATTTATTTTGGATCTCCAGAATTGTGAATCGATTCGACGCATGAAAGCCATCGCCGACCCGATAATCATTATTTATTCAGTGATGACCCTCCATGGACTCACCTATATATGCCGCAGCTAGTGTGGCAAAGATCAAAGCTTGTATAGCGCTCGTGAATAGACCCAGAAACATCATAGGTATAGGAATAACTAGAGGTACTAGAGAGATAGGAACAGCAACGACCAACTCATCGGCTGATATATTTCCAGAGAGTCGAAAACTAAGTGATAAGGGTTTCGTAAAATCCTCCAAAATATTTATTGGCAAAAGTACCGGTGTTGGTTGGATATATTTACCGGAATAACTCAAACCTTTTTTGTGTGGACCTGCGTAGGAATAAGCTACTGATGTAGGTGAGGCTGATGCTACTGTAGTATTAATATCATTTGTAGGTGCGGCAAGTTCGCCGTTTGGTAATTCAAAAACTCGCCAAGGGAAGAGAGCACCCGACCAATTCGATACGAAAATAAATAGAAACATAGTTCCGACGAAAGGAACCCAGGGACGATATTCTTCCTCTCCTATTTGTGTTCTGGTTAAATCCCGAATGAATTCTGGAATATATTCTACGAAATTTTGACCACCAGATGGGATTGTTTGTAGATCCTGGGTAGCCAGAATGGCCAGACCTAATAATATAGCAATTACAATCCAAGAAGTTATAAGTACTTGGGCATGGACCTGGAAACCACCCAACTCCCGATAGAAATGCTGACCCACCTCTACATTGGATACTTCAAAGAAGTGATTGAAAGTTTTAGAAATTTCTGCGATATTATGCATGTTGCTCTCTCCGAGAATGTATGCGGATAAGGGGAGAAAAAATTCCTCGCCAACATTCCTTATTCAATAAATATTTATCCATTTCGTATTTTTCTCCCATTCTATAAATATTGATCTATTCCTTGTGATGGTAGTGATAGAAAGTTTTACTCACCACCACTATCATTACCGTCATTTTAATCGATTTTATCATCAGGGAATAGTATCGTGAAACTATAAATTTCTTATCGAATTGTAACGACCCTCACGAATTGCTGATGTTAATTTATTCAGAATCCATCTGATAGAAGCTCTGGCATCATCATTAGCTGGAATTGGTATATCTGCCATATCCGGGTCGCAATCAGTATCAACTAAACAAATTGTTGGGATGCCTAAAGTTATACATTCCTGAATAGCTGTAAACTCCTCCTGTTGATCAATAATTGTAACAATATCAGGTAAAGTTGTCATATATTTGATTCCACCCAAATATTTTTGTAATTGATCTAATTGTCTGACCGAATCGGCAGCTTCTCTCTTAGGAAGTTGATCAAATATTCCGTTTACTTTCCTATTTTCCAAATCCTGAAATTTTCGTAAACGCGTTTCCATCGTCGACCAATTCGTCAGCATACCCCCAAGCCATTTCTGGTTCACGTAATGACATCTCGCTTTTGAAGCTGCCGATGCTATCAAATCAGCTGCTTGATATTTTGTTCCCGCTATCAAAAACTGTTTTCCCTTACTCGCTGCGTTTGAGACTAAATCACAAGCTTCTGATAGGAATCTAGCAGTTTGAGTGAGATTTATTATATGAATACCCTTTCGTTCAGTAAAAATATAGGGTGCCATTTTGGGATTCCATCTACGCGCTTGGTGGCCAGAATGAACACCTGCCTCCATCATTTCTTCCAAATGAATGTTCCAAGATTTTTGTTTCATTTTTTTCTATTCCTCACGATTTGACAAGAGTCTATACGTATGTATGTGTGTTGCACATACACATATACATGGGATATTTCCACCAATAACGATTCCATATAGTGTAATATATCGAATAATATATTAGTTTGAAATACTTCGAGATACGGATCCTTTCAATACATTATGGACAGTTTCCATAGCGGGAAATTTTTTGAATATGTTTTCATATAGAAAGATATTCTTTATTTCTTTATTGAAATAATTGTTTCTTTCACCGGAGGGAGTTTCTTTCTCTCTTTCCAGATTCATTTTCCAGATAACTTCGCGGGATCCAGTACCTGCGGGTATTATTCCACCGAGAATTACATTTTCTTTTAGACCCCTCAACCAATCGATTCGACCCTTTGAAGCAGCTTTAGCCAAAACTCGTGTAGTTTCTTGGAAACTGGCTTCTGAGACAAAACTTTGAGTATTTAAAGATGCTTTGGTTATTCCTAGTAGTATCGGTTCGTACGGGATTACCTCCTCCAAGACACGATTCATTCGTCGCGCCCGTGAAGATTCAATAAGTTCTCCAGGTAAGAAAGTATCAATCGCTCCTTCTTCTGAAGCTACAACCTTAGAAGTCATTTGGCGCACAATAATTTCTATGTGTTTATTCGATACATGTACTCCCTGAGATTGATACACCCTCTGAATCTGATCGACCAGATTAATCTGTCCCTGCTCCATACTTATTCTCGTACTTAGGAAGAATCCCCAGAGGTTACCGATGAATTTTTTCATATCACTGCTCCAATTTTCAAAACCATTATCTAAATCTATAGATACCGAATTTATCGAACGTGCCTCCAGTAATTGCTCGACCTTCGGGAGACCCTGAATTATATCTCCCGATTTCAATCGTTCATATATAAGTGTTATCAGAGTATCTCCTTCCTGTATGGATTCACCACAATCATTATGGATAGTGGCTTCCCCGGTAGCTAGGAATGGTTTGGCTGATCTAATAACTAAATGATTCGTCTGCATAGCTATAATTTGACCGGATGGTAAAATCCTTTGATAGTTGGGTATATAAAAATTTCCGAAAAAAAATTGTCCGATATTGGGGATTTTAATGACTTCTACCGATAAACCTAGTGGGGGGTGACATCTTTTGAATAATCTATAATCAATATTTTTCTCAGAAATAAATTCATGGATTTTGTGATACTCATCAATAAAATACCATTTCGGATTTTGGGAAGTATACCGAAATCGATCAATTATTGAAGAGTCGCTCGATATAACCTTGATAAAAGATTCCGATAAATTGTTCTCTCTAAGATCGCATAGATTTCCCATGAAACCCAATCCATCAAATATAGTATTTTTCTCCGTCGGTAATGGTACTATATACATATCTTCCCTAGTATTTGAATCTTCTAGATGTTCGTGAAAATTGAGGAATTCTTCCGTTGAATCAACGCTTCTTTCCCTGATTGAATCCTTATTTATTCCGTAAACTCCAATTAAATCTGATGGGGATAGAATAATGAAGGATTGTACCCCATCACTCGGATCGGTTAAAACACGACGAATAATACCTTGATGTTTGCTTATGAATCCGGGTCGGGAGATTGAGGAGGAATTCCCACAATCATTTCCTCCCGAAATATTATAAGAGTCTGATGAATTATTTCTCTGTCCCTCATTATCTAAGAGAGAACCATTCATTAAACTGATTTGGAGAAAATTTCTGAAAATCTTTTTCATCTTTATCCCCAAGGATGACACATGAGCTTTTTCCAGGAAATATTTCTTTCTCCAATTCACAATTAAACAGGTTTGAATCAACCTGATATTTTTGATGCTCGTTTTTTCACCTACTACTTCGATCTGGTCACCATCCCCATAAAGAAGATAATTCATAGTCCCAATTTTAAATTTTGTATCTTTCCTTCCCAATAGATTTAAAAGATTTCTTTCATCAGATTCGTTAGATATTTTGTATTCGGTTACGGGTCTGATTGAAACAAAGGGTTTCTCCTTAGAAGGCATAATCCATTGAAGATACGTCCAATGATCATATTGAAATTCATTAAAAAGTTTTTTTCTGGGTGGTATCAAAATACTCACTTGCTTCGAAATCTTATGCGTCTCATCCGGATAATAGATAGTACCAGATAAAATCCTTACCTTACAAGTATTGCTTATTCCTTTTTGGATTCTGATCAGCCGACTTGTACTATCTGAAGCGATTAATTCATTCGCTTGGACAAATTCATGATCCCCTACGGGAGATGACGGTAAAGATTGAGTCAAAACATGTATTTCTTCGGGAATTAAGAAAAAATTACCTCCTTTTACGATTCTATGTTTTGGTCGAGAGAATTTTGTTCCAGTATCTCTCGAGTAATCATTACCATCGATTGAAATAGTCCTAACAGTACCATATTTTATGGTTCCAGATTCTTCTGATTCGTACTTGGGATGATCCGAAGCAGCAAAAATATCATTATTTCGTAGAGTACCATTCTCCGGTATCTGAAGAATAAATGGAAAATTTGTATATTTCCTATCCAGAAAGAAGTCTTTTCCTCTCTTTCTTATGGTATAACCATATAAAATAATATTGGAACCTGTAAACTTTGATTTGGTGAAGAATCTATCCTTTCCGGAAAGATAAAAATTTAAGACACAAATATTTAATTGATTTATATCTCCTGGAGAAAATGATTTTTTTCCCGCAAGAAAAGTTTCAAATTCTATTTTATCTTGATTCCTGTAGAACGAAACGGAGAATTCATCACTTTCATTCTGATAATTTCCGGATAATACCCATATATGGCACGTCTCGAGTATGGAGTGGATATTACCATGTATATATTCGGAGGCATGGCGTACTTTCGTACTCCAATGCATCTCTCCCTCCAAATTGGAGTAAATATATTTTTCAACTTTTTCTTTGAAGGGTGAATCTTTCGTACGAATTTCAGCAACAACCTGTTTCGACTCGACATATTGGCTATTTTGAACTAGTAATAAACTTTTCGGTGGAATAGTCAAATTATGTATTTCGTTCCTACCTCGAATGCTTAGGAATAAATTCGTACGACATATCCATGCGGGATGTCCGTGACGCGTACGTGTTGGATGGACAAGACTTCCATCGAATCCTATGATTCCATTAAACGGAGTTCGTACGTGTTCCGCAATATCACCCGTGAATACACCTCCGGTATGAAAAGTTCTTAGAGTTAACTGAGTCCCGGGTTCACCAATGGATTGACCCGCTATAATACCTACTGCTTCTCCCACTTCTATCGAATTTCCGCCCGTAAGACTCCAACCATAGCATAATTGACAGATCCAAAGCATACTTTTACAAGTTAGGGAGGATCTGACAGAAATGATTTTCTCATTTTTTAAAGTCATTAATTCATTTGCTAAAGAAGACCCAATATCTTGATTACGAGTAGCAAAACATCGATCATTTATATATATATTTTCCGATAATACACGACCGATTAAATTTTGGTAGTTGCTCTTCTTCCCTTGGTAATTACTTATTAGAATACCGCGTAAGGTGCCACAATCTATTTTACGCACAATCATATGTTGAACCACTTCGACAAGTCTACGGGTGAGGTATCCAGCATCTGATGTTCGTACAGCAGTATCTACAACTCCCTTACGGGCTCCATAACAGGAAATAATGTATTCTGTTAAAGATAATCCTTCCCGGAAATTACTCTGAATGGGTAAATCAATAATTTGTCCCTGGGGATCGGACATCGATCCTCGCATACCTACTAATTGATGAACTTGCGAAGTACTCCCACGAGCACCTGAAAAAGACATCATATGGACTGGATTTGAGGGATCGGTCATTCTAAAATTTGGATTCATCCCCTGCTTCAAGTACTCACTTGTTGCATACCACGTCTCTATAAGTTGACGTAGTTTCTCCACAGCATGTAGATTCCCATAATTATGATGTTTCTCTGAAAGGTTGCCGTATTGTTCAGCATCTTCGATGAGCCAGCCCTTCGAAGGAACTGTTAAGAGATCATCAGTACCTAACGAAATGGCACCAAAAGTAGCTTGCTGAAAGCCCAATGTTTTTGACTGATCCAAAACATGTGTCGTATAAGCAATTCCAGAATGTGCTACTAATCTACCTATGAGTTGTCTTATGGCGGTTCGATCAATAACTTTATTATAAAATATTAAATTGGCTGATTCTGCCATGGAAGGAAACCTCTCTGTTTTTTGTAAGCGACTAATTCAATGAATTAATTCTGACGTTCCTCTACCCCCTCCCAATTTTGACACAAATCCGTTCCGGTTTAGAGATGCTTCATAGGTACTTTGCAAAGCTTCCTCGATTTGTTGATTGAGCAAAATACGGCCTGCAGTTGTACAGATATAGATGCTAAGGCTTTTTCGGCCCCTATTTTTCCTGAATTGGTAATGCTCAAAAATTTGGGATGAATCTCCAAAAGATTCGTACCGAATCTCAATGGGTCCTTCCCGAATTGTTGAAGTAATGATTCGGAGATTTTTCACTCGCCATCGTAACCATAAAGGACTATGCGAATGAATCTTTTTCTGATTCTGGGCTCTGGAAACATCATCATAACTATAGAAATAGGGTATTCTGGAAAGCTTTATCGCACCATTATTATTATTCGATGGGTGGTATCTATTACCATAAATACCTCGATAATTTTCCATTGTCGAGATATAAAGCCCCAAAAGCATATCCTGGCTGGGTACAGTTACGGGTTCTCCTGTAGCTGGGGATAATAAGTTCCTATGGGGAAGCATGAGTAAACGAGCCTCTGCTTGAGCTTCCAGAGATGGAGGTACATGAACTGCCATTTGATCTCCATCGGAATCTGCATTGAAACCACTACAAACTAATGGATGCAAATGAATGGCACGTCCACTCACTAGAATGGGTTGAAACGCTTGTATCCCCAATCGATGCAATGTCGGTGCCCGATTCAGTAATATAGGATGTCCCTCCATAACTTCTTGAAGAACTTTCCACACGATAGGTTCTTCATCCTGAATCATGCCTTTAGCTGCTCTAAGATTAGGAGCTAAATTCCGCCCGATAAGGCCCCGAATAACAAACGCTTGGAAAAGTTCTATCGCTATTTCCCGGGGTAATCCACATTGATGTAATGGGAGATAAGGACCAACTACAATAACTGATCGACCCGAATAATCGACTCTTTTTCCGAGTAGATTTTCACGGAATCTCCCCTCCTTTCCTTCAATTAGATCTGAGAAAGATTTGTAGGGTCTACTATGACTATCTCGCATGGGTTGTCCCCTGATTCCGTTATCAATAAGTGCGTCAATAGCTTCTTGGACTGATCTCTTTTGACAAACAATCAAACCTCCGGGTGTGGAACCACTGCGTGCTAGAAAGTCTAGGAGAGTGTTATTTCTGTAAATAACTCTTCTGTAAAGTTCATTCAAATCGGATGTAATCAATTCACCACCACCTAATTCAATCATGGGTCTTAACTCGGGCGGTAGAACTGGTAGGAGGGATAGAACCATCCATTCTGGCTTTATACCCGTCCGAATGAAATGTCTGGCTAATCTAATACGTCTAACTAAAAGATCTTTCCGTCTCTGAATTTTTCTATCTTCCCAATCATTCCCTGTTGATTTTCGTCCCGCAAAATCCTTCCATTCCGAGTTTGCACGATTTATAACATCTCGTAAATCTAGATTAATTGATTGTTTCTTAATAGCGTCACCCCCCGTAGCTACTTCTCTCTCCTGAAATATTTTGAATCCCCTGGGAGAAAAGAAACGAGGGAATATATCCTTCCAGGATTGATCCTCATATTTGAATAAACCACGTAATTTTAATAGAGTAGGTTTCTCGGTGGTAGGTCCAGCCAGAAAAAGATTGGGATAGGTTATTCTCGAGATTCCCCCCCCGAAGAATCGGACGTGATAGTTTTCCGTCATCCGGCTCAAATACTTATGATTCAATTTGTGGAGCATTCCCTAGCGAATATAATACCTATTCATCGCTCAGGTCATAATTTCTGCTTTCCCCAGAGAATTCTTGAGTGGTCTCGGTCCTTACAAAACCCATAGCAAGGAATCCTCGATTTAAAAAATTCTTCCTATTACTGAATTCATAAAGATTTTTCTTGTCTGTGTTTCGATATTATGGTATCCTCCAGGTTCTTGCCCCATTCCGATGATTATACCTTCTCGAAGTATATTTGCGATGAATTTACTCCGGCGTATCACATAGCAGTGGGTAAATTGTGTATAATTCGCCATCCCTCTTGACGGAACCTGAGTAGCAAAAGATTGTAACCCTAGATCCAACCCTCCTTACAATCGAGAATAAGTAAAATTTTGGAATAATTGCTTCATTTTGGGCTTCATCCCATTATTTTCTAAAGGCATGTCAAAATAGGAGGTATTCCAATGGTAGAATATTGGAATAACAGTTTATTCCTGTAGAATCTGAACTTATGATCAAGTCACACATCGCAATAAACTAGACTTTCCAATTCTTTAAGTGGTTTGGCCAAGAGATTGGCGATACAACTGGGGAGACGTTTCAAATACCATGCATGTGTTACGGGACATGCTAATTCAATATATCCCATTCGATATCTTCGGATCCTTGATTCGGTGAAATCCACTCCGCAATGTTCGCAGAATTTCATATTCTCTCTCTTACCCGTAATTCCCTGGTATTTTCCACAGGCGCAAACTCCACTTTTTATAGGTCCGAAAATTCTTTCGCAGAATAAACCATCTCTTTCTGGTTTATGCGTTTTATAATGTAATGTATAAGGTTTAGTTACTTTACCGATAATTTCGCCACTAGGTAATACTCTTTCGGCCCAATCACGAATTTGTTCTGGAGAAGCTAACCCAATACGAAGATGTTGATATTTCTTTTGATAAGTCATAACATTCTGAATTATTTTTTTCCTAAATTTCTTTAAGTTGCGATTCCAGATTCTTTCCGGTTATAATAGTATAATTGATTTCTAGAGCCAGAGACCGCAACTCTCGAACAAGTAACTTGAAAGACTCTGGAGCTGTATTAGGTTTAGGTATAGGTTCCCCGGTAACAATAGCACCAAGTACTTCATAACGAGCTCGGATATGATCAGATTTGATGGTTAACATTTCCTGCAATATATAAGCGACACCGAAACCTTCTAAGGCCCAAACTTCCATCTCTCCTACACGTTGACCCCCTCGTCTGGATCTCCCCCGAAGGGGCTGCTGGGTTACCAGCGCGTAAGGTCCACCAGAACGTGCATGAATTTTATCATCGACTTGATGAATCAATTTCAACATATAAGCTCTTCCAATAGTAATGGCTTGTTCGAAAATATCCCCAGTTCTCCCATCGAGTAATTTATTCTTTCCAGGATTATCTGTTTCGAATAACCATGGGTTCGCTGTTCGTTCACACGCTTCATGAGGTTCCGAAAATACTAACTTTCGGGAAGCTTCCCGTTCATATCTTTCATCGAAAGGTATTATTCTATAATTTTTATTGAGAAAAAATCCAGCCAATCCGAGTAAACATTCAAATATTTGTCCCACATTCATTCGTGAAGGTACACCTAGGGGGCTTAATACCATATCAATAGCTGTACCATCTTGTAGGAGAGGCATATCTTGCCTGGGTAATACTTTCGAGATAATACCCTTATTACCGTGCCTTCCAGCAACTTTATCACCCACTTGTATTTTACGTTTCTGGAGAATATATACGTGAATGATTTCTGCGTCATTGGAACGATCTCCTTGATGAATTGATCTAACATCGATTACCCGCCCCCCACCACCAGTAGGTACTTTGAGACAAGTCTCTCTCGAAATTGCTACTTGAATACCAAAAATGGCTTGTAATAATTTTCCTTCTGGAGCACGTGAAGTTTCTTCTGTTTCTTGGGGTGTCAATTTACCCACCGGGACATCACCTGCTTCTACCCATGATCCTATTGATACAAAACCATTTTTATCCAGATGTCGGAGCGGATAATCATCCAAATGGGGTATTTCTCTAGTGAATTCTTCGGGACCATGACTTGTTACACGAGCTTCAATTTCGTATCTTTCGATATGAATCGAAGTATAAATATCTTCATATATTAGACGTTCATTGATTGGGATAGCGTCTTCGAAATTATAACCTTCCCAAGGCATATAAGCTACTAAAATATTTTTTCCCAGAGCTAATTCTCCTTTCGAAGTTGCTGCGCCATCGGCTAGGATTTGTCCCTTCCTTATATACTTTCCCCGTTTATCCACCTGGGGTTTTTGGTGCATACAGGTACCACTGTTGGAGCGTTGGTACGTGATAAAATCCGTGCGTACCTCCCTCTCATTCGATGCTGGAGTAATTCCATCACCATCAATATAATGGAGTTTTCCCCCCCGTATCGAGACGGCTACGCTCCCTGAATCTAGAGCCGCTTGGCTTTCTGTACCTGTACCTACGGTACGATTTTCCGGTTTTAGAAGCGGAACTGCCTGACGTTGCATATTTGAACCCATCAAGGCTCGATTCGCGTCGTTATGTTCGAGGAAAGGAATGAGGGAAGCACCCACAGAAAAATACTGTAACGGGAAAATACTTCGGAGGTGTACCTGCTCCCAAGCGATAGCTACAAAATCTTGTCGATAGCGAGCTGGAGTAATTTGTTCCTCCCGACTATTCTGATCCAATGCTAAACAATTCCCGGTAGCTATGCGATAATATTCATCCTCTCCGGCTGATAGGTTAATGATTTTTTCTCCCCCAGATAAGTCCGATATTTGATAGAACGGACTTTCCGAACAACCTGAAATACTTATTTTTGCATGAATAGCTAATGAAGCTACAAGTCCAGCATTCATTCCTTCCGATGTTTCGATGGGACAGATTCGTCCGTAATGACTAGGATGAATATCCCGTACTCGGAAACTAGCGGTTCTTCTTGTTAATCCTCCAGGACCCAAAGAACTTAATCTTCGCTTGTGAACTATTTCCGTCAATGGATTAGTTTGATCCAGAAATTGGGATAGTGGGTGGGAACCGAAGAACTCCCTAAAGGTTATTATTAGTGGAACCGGATCGACTAAACTCTTTGGGGTTGGTAATCGCTTCCGTTTGTGTGCCCCCCGCAAAAACTGCCGAATCGAGTTTTCCAAACGATTCAATGCTAATTTCGGTTGATCTTGCAATAAATTTGCCACGGAACAAACACGGCGATTTTTTAGGTGATCTATATCATCAAGTGTACCTATTCCGGATTTTGATTTTACTGAATAATCAACAGCTGCTAAAATATCTCGAGGTAATAAAAAAGTTTCATTCTCGGGTACATTCATATCCAATTTTTCGTTGAGATTCAAACGCCCCACTCTTCCTGATTCACATCGTTGTTGAGAAAATTTCCTCTGCAACTCCTTCCGTATAGATCCAGAGAATGTAATATCTCCCCCTATACAATATAACTGTTTATAAAGTTCGACAATAGCTTCTTCCATTGAGGATGGATATTCCCTTCCCGTTCTCTTCTTCATAGATTCGAAAAAAATTTTTGGATAGCAAACACTTCCCAATATTTTTTCTAGATTCAAACCCATGGCTGGTAATAGAACCAGGATAGAAACTTTTCGCTTCTTGCTTATTCGTGCCCATATCCTTGTTTTTCCATCAATTTCTAGTTTCAATCTCCCACCCCAATTAGAAATCAGAGTTCCGGTATATACTACAATTCCGTTATGATCTGATTCCGAATCGTAATAAATACCGGGACTTCGCAGAATTTGGTTGATAATAACTCTTGCTACGCCATTAACAACGAAAGTACCTCGAGAATTCATTAGAGGTATACTTCCGGAAAAAACTGTTTGTTTCTGTATCTTTCCCTCCCTCTTTTGCATCGATTGAGCCGGTACGTACAAATCCGATGAATACGTAATGGATTGATAAATGGCATCTCCCTCTTTCAGTGATGGTTCAACCAATCTATATTGTTCGCCGAATATTCGAAATTCGAATTCTTGATCCATATCTTCAATTTTTGGGAAACTATTAAGTTCCTCTATCAAACCCTGATTGATGAAACGATTAAAACCTTCGAACTGTATTCCCCCAAATTCAGGAAGTACGAAAATCTCCATATTTTCCTTTAAAATTTTATTGGAGTCTATCTCATCAGTATCCCCGATTCACAAATCATTTTATACCACTTGAAAATAGATTAAGTTAGGTGTATTATGTATCTGGGGAGAGCAGCGCAAGAGGCGGCATGGCCAAGTGGTAAGGCGGGGGACTGCAAATCCCCCACCCCCAGTTCGAATCTGGGTGTCGCTTGGGGTGAAATCGCGGATTGCCCATTCTGTCATTTGTAGGGACAAACTGTCGTGCTCCATATGATATAGCCTGTTACATTTGAAATGCTCCTATATCATGTGTCATGGACAACCCAATGTGAAATTAGAGCGATGAAGAGATTGAAGCAAGTAAGTCGCTAAAATTCCCTAATTAGCAATAAATTGTTCCTCGATTTGGTAATCTACCCAGTAATAATTTGTACGATTGAGACCAATACCGGAAGGTATAAATAAGTATGAATGTAAATATATATATATATATATATATATATATATATATATATATATATATATATATTAACCTCCTGATTAATAGGAAATGAAAGGAAGGATTCATGGATATTACCAATATAGCTTGGGGTGCCTCAATGGTTGTTTCTACTTTCTCCCTCTCACTCGTCGTGTGGGGAAGAAGTGGTTTATAAGCAACCCCAATCGATCCCGAATGGGTATAAACTACTCATTATCTACCACTATTTGTGCGAAATGAGAGAATGAAAGGGGATTGAATCCCGTGACGGGTTTGATGTCCTTTCATTCCCCCCCCCCCGCAAGGGACGTGTATCGTATACTGAATATCCCCCCCCTTATTGGTAAGTAAAATCCTTCTCAACTTGAAATTTTGATAGATATATTTCTTTCCAGGATTCGGATAAATATTTATTTGTTCCCCATTACCTATACACGAATCATGCCTTAGATAGAGACTCTCTGCGATGGAGAAAACAGCGGTACCGCTCAAAAGTATTTGAGATAGCAAAGGGATAGGATCTAATCGCCAGCCTTGGAAGAAAAGAATTCCTCCGCACAATAATCCGATGGAGGAAAAAAGGAAGTCGTAGTATCAGGATAGATCACGAGAATGTAACCCCCCCAGAAAACCATATATGATATTCTCAACTCCGTATGGCTTGAGCGAGGAATGGAATTACACGGATTCCTTCCCCGCTCCGAATCCAAGTGGATCGAGAAAATCTTTTGGATTGTCTCTCTTCCCTCCCGGATTTGGTTGCTCATGACCAGTCCAATCCAAGAGAGGTTGTATCTTTCAGTACTTCCCTCCCAATATCTTTAGGCCTGCATTAGATTCCGTTGCTGTTACCACCGTATCCTTTCCAGAGAAAAAGTAATAAGTAGCAATATATATATATATAGTCGAGTCAGAATATGCTTTCGGAATTACATGAAAGATATTGAGACATTTTAACCATGGATTTTATTCCGGAATCACAAAAATTTTTTTCTAATTTTGTTATTCAAGTTTCACATCAATAAATTGTTATTGAGTATGTTGAAGTTCCATTACCAGTACATTCGAAGTCACACCTCTAGAAACATGAGGTTCCCTAAACCTGAGGGCGTATGGGAATATACCGACTATTATTAAACCTACCCCTATTATAGTACTAGGGCCTAATTCCATATGGTTCATTTCTTCGAGAATTTGATAAAGAGGGTGGGGATGGGTGTAGAGGTCCCCCTCCCCCGTTGCATCCGCTGGAAAAAACAACATTTGGATCGGAATCAATTACTTTGACTAGCTGTTTGTACGTAGGGAATGAGTAAGAAAGCAGTAGGAATTAGGATAGAAAGAGCCGTAGCAATAAAAGCTGAAATATTAACTTCCATAATTATATCATTTGAATGGTTTCTTCAAAAATATTGGAAAGAAAAATATATAGAATTATTTATATATTACCCGCATGGATTGAATGTCAATCAATTTCTAAACGGTCATAGATCCGTATTGAACTTTATCAGTCAGGGAATTGTTTTGTGCTTTACTCAGTATTCATAAAGATTTCGAATCCAATGATTCAATTCTTTTTTCATCAATAAAATAGTATAACATACAAAAATAAGAGAAGAATCAATGAGTATTGACGTAAAAACAGTGCCTTGAAGAGGACTCGAACCTCCATGCTTGAAGCACAAAATTTTGAATTTTGCATGTTTACCATTTCACCATCAAGGCTATCTCTAGTATATATATATATATATATATATATATATATATATATATTAACTATCTCCCCACCATCCGTTACGAGTAGAAATACCTAGAAATTCTAGGAATGGGAGAACAAAATGCTTGATCTTAGAGTATCTTCGATAAGAGAGAACATAGGATTTGTTGGAGAACCTAAGAGAATGGACCCCATTGCGCATACAAGTATACTGACTTTGATGGAATTTTTAGTGGCAGAAGAAGCTACTGGTGGAACGATATAGGTTCGTATATAATAATTCACCCGTTCATTATTTCTTGGATATATTATCAATCTAATTATTTTCAAATAATAATAAATCGAAATAACACTCGTTATTAGTGCTATCGAAACCAGTAAATAGAAACCGGCTTGCCAGCCGCACCAGAATAGGTATAATTTACCAAAAAATCCTGTCAAAGGAGGAATGCCCCCAAGAGATAATGAACATGATGTCGATGAAAAACCTAATAGAGGATCTTTTGCATACAATCCGGCATAGTCACGGATATTATCCGTTCCTGTACGTGAACCGAATGATATGACACATGCAAAAGTTCCTAGATTCATGAATATATAGAATAAGATATAGATACACATACTGGTGTACCCGCTCAAATTACCAGTGATTACTCCAATAATAATGTACCCGACTTGGCTTATCGAGGAATATGCAAGCATACGTTTCATACTTGTCTGGGTAATCGCGACTAAATTACCCAATATCATACTTGAAATAGCTAGAACTTCTAATATAAGTTTCCACTCATTCGCTGACGAAACGAAAGAGATATTTAAAATTCGAGTAGCTAGTGCCACACCGGCTATTTTGGAAATAATGGAAAGAAAAGCAACGACTGGAGTTGGTGAGTCAGAGTCGGGAATTTCGAATACCCCTCTCATCCAAAACCGTGCATGAGATTTCAATCTCACACGGCTTCTGAGTAATAAGTAAGAATTTGTTCTAGTAATATTCCCAATATCTCGTTACTCTCCTCGCGTTTGTGTAATAATCGAAGAAGCTCTTGGATCTAAACTTTTCGAGGAATCCCAGTCCTTCAACGATTTTTGTATGTGCCTAACCAAACCACTTGATTTTTCTCCCGTCCCCGATAGTTATAGAAATTACTACCTCTTTCTTATCCTAGGATCACTCCGTAACTGACTTATACTGCTATTATTCACCCTTCGCCCCGAAGAATGGAAACTAACCAAATAGTATAGAGAAATTTCATTCATTTCCCGATCCGCCAGAAGTTACTTCGTAGGAACTATCCCTAATAATCATTTATTTCATCGATTTTTTCATTTCCTAAAAAAATATTGAGAATTTTGCTTTATCGCGAACTCAAAGTTTCGTAAAAATTCAAATTTTTTCTTTTCGGATCTAAGTGAAAATCATATTATATACCATACTGCTTTGATATCGGGTCCTTCCACTAAAATTATGGTATCGGGAGATATATACATATACTATCATCTCTTATACCGATAATCAGAATTTATACGGGTCGCACTCCTTCATAGATATCGGGAGTCCATTGATGGAAAGGAGCCATGGATAGTTTCAGAGCGAGTCCGCTCGTGACACATACGAGTGCGATAGAAACCCCTGCAGAATTATACATCTGTGTATTCGAAAGACCATTAACTATCTCCTGTATATTTGTTTCTCCTCCCGATAAACCGTATAACCATGAGAAACCATATACAAGCATGGAGGAGCCGATTCCACCCGTGAGTAAATACTTCATAGCAGCTTCGTTCGATCTAATATCTCTTTTTGTGTAGCCGCATAGTGAATAGGAGCATAGATTCAAACATTCCGAGGATACAAAAATGGTTACTAAATCATTGGCGCCACATGGGAACATTCCCCCCACAGTACCTGTTAGTACAAATACCAAAAATTCAGAGATAGGCATTTTTGTGCATTCGATATATTCTATGGATAAGGGAATACATGGAATAGAACACAGTGTTATAAAGATCTGGAATATTCTACTAAAACTATCTATTTGGAAGGAACCTGAGAAACTAGTAATCGATTCCGTATCCCATCGAGATGATAATATTGCTATAGTCCCAAGTAGAGTTGTTAAAGAAGTGATATATAACACAGTTGTCTCTTTTTTTGTAGATGCCAAATCAATAATGAGAATAATTAATAAACCAAGGATTAGTA